TTATGCAGTATCAAAGATTATTTATGACAAGAAATGAAGCAGCTAAAAAATAAAAAAAAAATATATAGATATATATTTGTTCTGCTTTTTTTTCCCCCAATGAGCCTTTAGGGCTCTACTCCCAAAGCAATTGTAAAGGCTAAAATCTTTGTCAGTTCTTTTACGCTTATGCTTTTGGTGGCGAGTGGTGAAGGGCTCGAACGTACGAATCGTTCGGCCCTAAGGTGCCAAAAATCTAGATTTTTTGGGCGCAGCCCTATTGGCTTTGCGAATAGGGTGCAGCCAAAATATATTTTTTTTCCCAAAAAATCTCAGCACCAAAAAATTAAAAGACAAATAAGATTAAAAACGCCATCATTAAGGCAAACAAAGCAATAGCTTCTGTTAAAGCGAAACCTAAAATGGCATAACCAAATAATTGCTTAGCCAATGATGGATTTCGCGCAACAGAATGAGGTTGGATAGGGGGTTTATTTTCATATCGCCCTTCACAGCAATAAGAAGGTACCCATGATGCGCGACTCCCCCCCCCTGATAGAACCGTACGTGATAGTTACCCATCATACGGCTCCTCTTTTTTCATATCTTACGTGATTTCTTTATTTTTTTCTTTCTATAAAATATTTGCGACCTGAAGACTCACGTACGCTTGGCGAGTGTAGCCAGAGAATAACGCGGCAGCAAGGGCGCAACATATATATTGCTGCGCCCCTTCTTAGACTTTTTTAGTTTAATGAGCTTTTAGTCCGGGCAGCATTGCTTTGTTCTCGTAATGAGCCTGTGTCTTTGCTTTCGATATAGCGATAGCTTTTTTATACTTTGGATTCGGGGTTCTTGTTCAGGTAAATATTGCAAAGTATTAGTGATATGGCACAACCTTGTGGGGCTTCCGCTTCAGGCGGGGGTTCCTACTGAGTTAACAAAAAAAAAGGTATACCTGCTGTGGCCTTTGCCTCGAAATAACTTCAATATCCACCAAGGGAATGAAGACTAATACGGTGCCGGTCGATTGTGTCATAACACTTTCTAATGTAAATTCCAGTAACCACGAGATTGCCGCCCAAGTTCTTTTCGATTTCCTTGAGTGTCGTAACTCCCGTGCGAGACGCAATACATTTAAGGAATTGCGGCCTTCGAGAGTAATATGTATTGCCTTCGGTACAATATGATCTTTCGGGTTCCCTATGGGTTTTCTAACACGCAGCTGAAAAGAAAAAAAAAATTTAAATTTTTTACGGACTATCTTAGGCTTTCTGGAACAATTCTAGGCTAATACCTTCCAGTGTTTTCATTGTTGGGTCCCATCCCCTTATCTGAGTTAGATTTCAGCTTATCTTAAGCTGCTATGAGTACGTTTAAGTTCGATATTATCTCCGTCAGGTTCTCATATTTACTTTCTATTAGGTTCACGCGTAAGATTGAATAATTTTACCGGGCAAGCAGCACAAAAAATATATTTTTTTTCGCTTTTTCCTGGTAAAAAGCCAGAACTACATTCCTCGCCAGAGAAAAAATATAGACCTGTGGCCTTTTCTGTGGTAGGTTTTCTATTCATCCCCGAATGTATATCTCTGTCACCAGGATTACCATCCTTGTAGCTGTCATCTTTGTCGACCCGCCCAGCCTGTTCAGTGCTTTCTAAGCCTAACCGACGTTAGTCGGCGACCACAGGTCGTTCATTCCCCCCCTAGGGGCTCCCTTTCACTGTCGATTCTCAGTATACTCAAGTAAGGGCGGCAACCTGTGATGAGAATAATCCCCCCTAGTTTCTAAGAGCGGCTATTGTCGAGATTCGTCCGCCTACACTAAACAAGCCACTTCCCTGACTCCGCGGCATTGCCAGCTCTTTATGAGTTGGCGGGAGTTGGATTACTGCCCAAGGCCCCAGCAGAACGCAAAGCGTCATCGGGTTTCAGATGCGAAGCTCCGCACATCGAAGAATTCCGATAGGGTGCTTTTCTCCCCCCGGTCAGAACCACACGTGCAAGTTTCTTCGCATGTGGCTCGTCCATGGCAAAATTTTTCAGCTTTTGCGGCTTCTTGCCGTATAAGCACTACTAGTCCTCTCTGCACTGGGGCACACGGCTACTATACGATTCCATCCCTCCTCTTCCGCGTGCACCTCATAACTATGGCATTTGCAGCATAGTGTGATCTAGTTTCTAGATTTGGCTATGGCTACCTTAACAAGAGCCTTTGGTCCTTAGGTCTTAAATGATGTAGTGCAAGCTGGTTTGTGATACTGCACAAGTCGGATTCATCCGTGTATTGTGAGTAATCTGCCCGGTTGTAGCCACGCTTCACCCCATAATAAGGCTTTTTGAGTGTAGTTATCTCACTAAGTAAAGCGGGGCTTTGATTTTATGTGAAAGTTTTTTAGATTTTTCGGAGAAGTGAGGAGTATAGTGACACTACCTTCTGCCTTTTTTTTGTGATCTGCAGGTTCGGACCAAATTTGTAGAAAGCAGCCCCGGCCGGCTGTAGGCTATGCTATCTAGCTAAAGCTAGAGCGCAGGAGGCGCCACCGGTCTGCTGCGCCTTTATTGGCCTTAGTTCTAGTAGTTGCTTTCGCTGATTCGCACTACCGCTTACAGACGCGGGCATGCCCGCGTCTGTAAGCGGTAGTGCATTACCATTTACAGCCCTTTCCCCAAGATTTTTCACGTTACGGGCATTGTCGCATGCGCAACTTGCTTTGCCCAGTGTATCCTTCGGAGTACTTATGGCTGATCTGTCACCCATTTCTTTTTAGTTTATACCTCGGCTCTTTGGCTGGCATGTACCCAAGTGTTAACCTTAAAGGGTACATTGGGGTGATCCCTCGCTTTCACGTTTGGGTGCTTGCTCGTGGTTTAGGTTAGTGAGCGGTTTTTTATGCTCCTTGCAGTTTCCCCCGGAGGGTTGTTCGCACCAAGAATTTAGTTGGGCCTTGGAGCCTTCCGGGCCACCTTTGTTGGAAGGGGTAACGCTTGACCCTGACGCACTCGTGATAACCGTGCCACGAAACTTGACCAGGCCCCATGCTATGGTTCCCTGCGGTCTGTTTCCGCTACGGGTTAGGGGACCGCCCAGGCGATAATCTATTAACCTTCGCTGATCCAAACGCGCTCTAGCGAGGCGCACACTAAATACGTTTCCAATACCTACAGCAGCTCCTGCTAAAGCAATGGTAGCTGCTCCTGCTCCAATGTTAACCTAAGCCACTCTATTGCTGACGCAGCTCGGCTTCCGAACCGTACGTGAGCCTACGGCCTCATACGGCTCTTCTCATAATGTTTGTATCTTCGAGAGTTTTGGCCATGTAAAAGAAAATTTTCTCAATTGAACGTTTGCATAAATGTCCTGCTTGCCCTCCGCTTTTTTTAAGACTAATATGATCCACTTCTAAAAGAATCCTGGCATCCATATCCTTTGGGCTTCCCTTCACCTTCAAGAGCCTAAGCGCGTGTTGACTCAGAAGCTTTGACAGTCTTACATCTAACTAAGTACATTGTATCACTATCGAACAGTTACCAAAAAAATATATATATTTTTTTTTACGCTTTTTTTTTCGCAACTGGTTCAGGTGGCGAACCAAGCGCGTGTCTTAAAAAATAGGTTAACCAAGAATAAAAAATATATTTTTTTTATTTGGTCGCTGAACAAAAGTCGAAGGGATGCGATGCACGGATTGTGCACCTTCATTCAACTGCAATGTTCGCGCCATCTTCAATCTTGGCTCTTCGGTGGTGAGTATTGTCCACTCTGTTTACAGTCTGCCTTTGTTCAACATATCGATCAATATGGCCTGTGATTTAGCCGTGAGCCTCTTTTGGAGTGCCTGCGTTTTGCTTTTTATGGTTATTCTGCCGCGAAGCCTTATAGATCCTGGATTGTAATCTGAACACAAGCCCTTCGGCCTTTGGCCGGGGCATAGCGTGTCCAGGCCACAGGTAAAAAAAATCTATTTTTTTATTGAAAAATATCACTTAAAAAAAAAATATATATATTTTTTACCCGGAACACCCAAATTTTTTTGAAGTTATGAGTCTCCAAGTGGGCATATCACAATAATTTATTACCGCGCTTTCGCTTTTTGGAGAATCCTGCTACCAATGAACATGTGGCCTGGCTAGCCTACCCTACGATCAGTCGTTTGGAGTTCAAGGTAGTTACCCCGTTCCCGAGTCAGATTGTTGCGAAAACCTAAGAGACGAGCAATACTGCGGGAGGTGGAACACGCACGTAGAATGTAGTGGAAGCAACTACTTTCCTGGCCTCTTTTACCGTATTCCTAGAATGCCTATGATTAGAAATCAAGCTAATCATACTCTTCCTCATTGACTTGTGGTCTAGCCCTCAGTAAGGGTTCAGCATACCGAAGGTGATCGGGCACCGAAGCTTTAACTCGTTAACCAAAGTGTTCCTCTCGGTTTTCTTCCTGCGACCATTTTGCTATGAATTCCGGGGTTGCCACTCCCATGTAATAATCGAGAGTCTGCGGGACATTACCGCGCGACAGGGATTACACCTGCATCCGACAAGAGTTAGAATATTAAGTTCCGGCAAAAAAAAAATCTATTTTTTTTAAGTATTTTTAGGTTTGTGGGCCAACGGGTCGCACTAATTTTGCACCTTCTAGCATAACAATTTAATTTTTGTTTCTGTCAAAACAATGACCATTCAAGGGCTGATCAATCGAAATGAGGCCAACCCAACCATTTAGCCAAGTGATGTCATGTCCATTTCATGTGGTTAGAACACAAATGAAGGCTTAAAGACGTTTTCTATTTAAACAATCTCGACTAGTGGAGCGAGCCAGGAGAGACTGGAGTCGTATGGTTGAGAGTTGCGCCTCATACTCAGTTTCATGAGGAATGCAATTACTATGTAATTGCGGGCACAGCAAAAATCTATTTTTTTCGGCCGTTTATGTAATCTTTTACAAGACAAATCAAATAGCCCTGGGTTCGCTTTTGAGTTCATTCGATCGTTCCTTAAAAAATAAAATCCGTGTAATAAATAAATTGATCTAAAGTTAGTTATTGTTGTTTTTTCTAGAAAGAAAGTCTCTTTACCCGCAAACTTGGCTGGTTTTCATAATAAGACTGGAAAGGATTGGCACTTGTTGTTATCTTCTCAGATGTGATAGACTCGCTGTTAAATGCTAACGAGGGCCTCCTACATTAGCATTATAAAATGGTGAAACCGGGCCTGTACCCCGGGATTTCACTATGTTGCATTGTCAAGTAATTGAAAATGAATAACTTTATGATAATATTTAAACACGGCGTTTTTTAGGGGGTCGGCATCCATTATGTGGGGTTGGGGTTACATCTCTAATTTTGCTAATAATAAGACCTCCTAGTCGTAAACCACGTAGCGACGATTCCTTTCCATAACCTAACCCTTTTATTTCAACTTCAACCGACTTAATTCCCAGTTGAATAGCAGTTCGGGCAGCATTTTCTGCAGTTGCTTGAGCAGCATAATTGGTTGAGCGACGAGATCCCTTGAACCCCAATGAACCTGAGGAGGACCAAGTTTTTGTATCTCCTTTAGAATCTGTTACAGTAATAATGGTATTACTTAACGTTGATCGAATATATGCAATACCGTGCTTTTTTTTCTTCTGCATGAGTTTTTTTTGAATGTTTAGATTTTGTTTGATATCATCGATTGGGTTTTTTTACAATCCATATTATCTGTTTACTAATTAAAAATAAATAAATTTTGTAGAAAAAGTTTGTACAAAATAATCCATTAAACAAAAGAGAACGCCGCAGCTTTTGGTTCTCCGGGTGAGAGATTCTATTATCCGAGCCCGCCCCGCCTTTCGGCAGTTACAGTGCAAGAATAAATAAAAAATAGGCGATGACTCAAAAAAAAATATATATATATAGATTTACTGCGCCCTTTGACTTATTGCGTTTATATGCCAACCAATAGGAGCCGGCCTTACCAATCGATGATGTTTTTGCGGAGGAAAAGCCAATAACAAAATGTGTAATGAAATTTCAATTTCATTACACATCGCTTCGCGCCTTCATCATTTATTGTGAATGATGAAAAATACAGCCTGCGGCCTGAATCAACGAAGTTGATTGATCGAAACGTTTCTGAATTTGCGACAAGTCTTAGCATTAGTATGAGTTCGTTGACCACGTAAGGGCAATCCCGCATTGTGGCGAAAACCGCGATAACAACCAATACTCATCAATTGTTTAATATCCCTCTGAATTACTCTTGCTAATTCTAAATCAACTAAATAATTTTGACTTATTATTTTGATAATTCGGTCAATTTGATATTTAGTTAACTTATTAACTTTAATGTTATCATTGAGACCCAATTGATCACAAACTTGAATTGCTTTTTTAGGGCCAAGTCCAAAGATTCGAGTTAAAGCAATTTCTACTTGTTCATTCGGCACTAAATTAGTTCCTAAAATATATGACATGATTTATTTTTTTTTTCCTTGTTTCTTATGTAGAATTTCGTTTCGATATTGTATACCTTTTCCTTTATAAACTTCAGGAGGTTTACAACTTTTGATGCTGGCAGCAAATTGAGTTACTTTTTGATGATCTATTCCAGTACAACAAATAAGATTAGGCTTGAAGCAAAAAACGCGAACTGCAGACGTGACTTGAAGTCGAATCTCATGACTAAAGCCTAATTTTAGATATAAAATAGAGCCTTGTGGATTAGTACTGGCTTTGTATCCAACTCCAATTATTTCCAAAAAACAAAATAATTTGGCTTCCATAAACTTGACTTAATTTTTTTTTATAAACTTGGCATAGAATCTCGCCATCGCTTTTTTATACTTCACGATTACATATCAAAGCTCACTTTGAAGTGGATAAGATTCTTTATTATACTAAGCCCTAAACGATTTGTTGATGAATAAATTATAGACTTCGGTTCAGAGATTTTTTTCATTTTTTTTATTAAATCTATTCCAAAAAATGACATTTTAAAACGATACCTTCTGTTTGCTTCCTTACAGAATCTGTTAATAGAAAACTTGCATTGTACAAAATCATAAAAAAATCCCGATAGGGAAGCAAAACGGAAACACCAGAGACACCTTGATGCTGACAAAAGCAAGCGTTTTATTCTCTTGTTTATTTTTTTTTCAATAATTAAGATAGGTAGGTCCTCAGAACTATACGTGAAAGCTTCCGCTTCATACAGCTCAAGTTGATTATCAGAGGTGCTGTCGTCGGGCGTCCGCGGGCGCTCTCAGGGCATTCTTAGTTCATTTGCAAATCTAGTATTACCTCGCGTAATTTGCTGATGGCAAGTAGTATGCAAAGGTTAGATGTTAAAAGCATCCCAGCCGCAACCTTTTGACCAAGGTGCAGATTCACCAGTTACCTATTGTATAGTCATTATCTTTCTATAGACTACATGCCGGTAATTACACCTGCGGTAGACTATGGAGATATTGTATTTATAAGCATTTTGCGGCGCTTTTAATAAGAGCTCTGGCCTTTGCTTGGGTATAGGTTAAACTCTTATTTCACGGGATTTGACCATTACGCGTTTGAAAGTTCTTATGTTGAAAAAGCTCATTGAGGTGACGGAGGCGGTAGAATATATTTTATTAGTAAACGCGGGCGGATAGATATTTTCTTGTACGCTCATTTAAGCATGCTGCACGAAACATTAGTTCCTTGCCTGCTTATTGCGGCGGATGAGATTTGCGCGTAACCTGATTAAAATCTTGTATAATTATAGCAATGGAGTTGTTCCACGCCATCAACTCGTGCACCTTGGTACGCAGAGAGTAGCAACATTTTGTAGGTTAGGTAGAATTGTGATACAATAATGGTTTACGCCCGGCGAGATTTTATTGAACTTAGGGCGAAGCCCGTGGTTTCAATATTCTTCATTTTAAAGGACCCTGCTTTTTATTTACTACTTTGGTTTTGACCTCTTTGGAAACAAGACCGCATTCTTCTTATAATGCCAAGTTTATAACTTCAGTCAGGAAGATCGAGCCAACCGTCTTCTACATAACTTTTTACGCGGTTCAGCTTAGAAGGGGCTTTCGCGCATTCCAGTATAACCGCCTTGAGACTGCGGATTCACTACGAGTGGGCATTTTGCAATCTTATGGTAACAAAGCCCAGCAGGTACGTCTTGGGTTTAGGGCGCATACATAGCGCGGCACACCGGTTGAGCTCGTTCGGTATTCAGAAGCCAAAGGGCGCACAGCGCTGTAAAGAATTAAGCCAAAAAACGTAAAGCAAAAAAAAATATTTCAAGCAAAAAATATTTTTTTTGCTGAACCCTATGGGTACTCGCAAAGCTAACCTTTATTCCACTGACTACCAACACGATTTGTTTATGCCTATTAACGAACCCTTAGATGCTAATTCACGAGAAACTATACGAGAAACGCGAAATAACTTATATACGGAACGAGGGCGACCCGTGAAAATACATCGGTTTCTTACTCGTGTTCTGGAACTATTTCTTGGCAACTTAGACGACTTTAAAAAATATTCATAACGTATTTGATTAGGGAGGTTTTTATGTCGAGAAATAGCTTTACATTGCATTCGCTCTAATTCATATTTAGCCACAAGTAATCTACGTTTATGATCTCGTATAATTTGATTTGACATATGACTAAACCTCTTTTTGCAAAAAACCACTCCACAAAATGAAAGCCTCATCTTGTGTTTTGGCTGAAGTAACAATAGTTACATCAAACCCTTGAATATGCTCAAAAATCTCAAAATGATTTTGTATTTCCGGAAATAATCGTAACAACGACGTTGGCATTGATAATTGAATGGAGTTTTGTTGTACTTTAACTGGGTAATCGTAAAAAGATATTATCGTAATAAGTTTTTCCAAGAAATTATACATGGTATGCCCTCGTAAAGTGCTTTGTGCTAGGTAAGTGACATATCCTGTGTCTTTTTTTGACTCTTGATTTAATATAAATTTATTAAATCGAAACGACTTTCCTGCCGAATCTCTGCTTCGTGTTCGTATGAATTTTTGACCACAAACAATCTCCATAGCTAATTTTACATTTTTTATTAAATTAGAGGGCGCCTTTGGAACTATTATTATTTTACACAATCTAGGAACTTCCATAATGTTGGCATAATTCAATTTTAACAACAAATCTTGACGTAATAAATTTTCGTAATGAAAACGGAGTCTATTTGGAGTAAACATAAGTTGGCTGCTTTTTTTTTATTTAAAATAAAAACGAATAGAAGCACTGTCCCCTATCTGATTTATAAATAGCGGGCTGTTATGCCTTCCTTTTACATAATAAAAACAAAAGCGTAAAGGGACGTAGTAACAAGCTCTTGATTAGCTTCGCGCCCCAAGAAAGCGAAAAAAATGTTTTTTAACTTTTCGCAGCAAATATTTTAGCCCGGAAGCCTTAGCGCTTCACTCGGGGGTCTTCGACCTTAACGCCATGCGCTTTATTATATTCATTCGGGAAAGCTCAGAAAAAAAATTTATTTTCTTCCTCTTTTAGCCACTTGCTGAAGAGCCGGGCCTAGCAAAGTCCATGAAAACAAAAAAAGTGCTGTGTAGGACAAAACTCCGCTACGCAATTTAATCTATTACATTGTTCACCTGGAAGGCTACGAACAAAATAATCGTCTTGGACTCGAGGCCTTCGGCCTCAAGGCATTTTATTCTGTTTTGCGGGCTAAAATCACTTTATTCGCATTGCAAATAAATTGTAAGTCGCGCCGTTCCTTCATTCCAAAAGGCGCAGCAAAGAGCGGTATATAGATATTTATTTATTTTTTTAGGCTTTTTTTCTAACCTTTGGGCTATATTGGGGTCAAAGACCATGAATTATATAATAATAAATTTATTACTCGCTCTACGGTTTCAACACTTCTACCGTCCCGACTGCTTATTCGTTTTCAGGCCAATAGAGGCCATAAGTTTACAAAGAATCCTGGTCTTTAACCACTTTCTTTGCTTTGTTCCGCGCTTTTCGGCCTCGCTTTTTATTTACCCATCAATTAAAACCATTGAACAAACTTGGTTGACAAACATAGTTTATGTGCTGCTAATGTGGCAGCTTGTTGCGCATTTGACAAACTCACACCATCCATTTCAAATAAGATTTGTCCCTCTACCACACGAGCAATCCAACCTGTAGAATTCCCTTTTCCTTTTCCCATTCTGACTTCGGTGGGTTTACTGGTAATAGGAATATCTGCGAAAACTCTTACCCATATTTGACCATTTCTCCGAAATTCTCTGCTTATAGCACGACGCGCTGCTTCAATTGCTTGATATGAGATACGACCAGCTTCACAACTTTTTATGCCATATTTTCCAAAACAAAGTTGTGTACCATCTACTTTGCAACCCTTAAATCTGCCTTTTTGATATTTACGAAATTTTGTACGTTTTGGATATAGCACAACTTGTCCCTTTTTTTGTGTTAAAAATATGAAACCCACACTTTGACACCTAAAATCCCATAAGGAGTAGATGCTTGTGCTTTCGCATAATCAATTTGATCGGAAAATACATGTAAAGAGGTTTCACCGTACTTTCTGCATTCAGTTTTAGCTATTTCTGCGCCATTTAATCGGCCTGAACAACAAATACGGATTCCTTTAACATATTGGCATTTTTCAATCTCTTGAAATGTAGATCTACAAATTTGTCGAAATGATTTTTTTTGTTCTAGTTTCCAAGATATTTCTTGAGCAATTAGAAAAGCACTTTGATAAACAGAAGCTATTTTGACTGGCCTAATTAAGGTATTAGTTTTTGTTTGATTAGATAAGAAAAATTGCATTTTTTTCCAATAATAATAACGACTGAACAAAGAGTGAACTTTCCTCCATTCAGCATCTCTTAAAATAAAGGGAGCACCGAAATCCAATATAAACCAGGGTTGACGAATCGGCTCTGTGCTTTTTATTATGTAATTATTAGCTAATGGCATGCCTTGCTTGCGATGGATTTGAAAACAAAGCCTTAAAAGGCTCTGTTTGCGCAAGCAGTGGAGGGCATTTTGATATGGGAACGTTAGTGCCCGGGCAAAGCTGGGGAGCGCCGTGCGAAGAGCTAAAAGCTCTTCTGCGCTACGCATCTCTGTCCTTCCGGAATTAATATTTTCAGAGAAAAGCCAAACTGAATAAGCTGTTTGGATGTTAGGAGAAATCTCGGGTCTATTTTTTCTTGCAAAACCCTGTAAGGCTTCGGCATAGGAGCCTTGCGCGGTTTTGTCCATATAGCTTAACCCTTCTTTTTTCGAACAAATGCTTTTATTCCAGAGAATAGAACGCATTCTTTTTTTCAAGCTGTCCTCTTTCTTTTTTGCTTCCTTCGTCATATATCTTTCAATTATGCTCCGTGCCGCCAAATCGGAAACTATGTTAACAAGAGGATCAAATTGAATTTGGTTCTTTGGATGAAAGAAGTATTGCATAACCAAATGATTTAAGGGAGCACGCATAGCTGCGAAAATGGTCTGTGGAAATACATCGCTAATTTGACGCAAAGAGCCAAAACGAGAAAATGCATAGCTTTTTTCTGACATTTTTCTGTCATCATTCTCCAAAAAGGCATCGTTCCTCAAAGAAATAGATTTTTTGGAGGCCATCCAACCGCTGATTCGAAGTAATTGATCGATTTCGTGCATTGATGGTAACCTATCATCGTAGTATCCATAGCGCCGAATCTTTACTTCTTTTTGCTGTATCTCTGTAGCGTCGTCAATACGCCTAATCAGCTTGACCGATTGTATTGCTCCAAGGCCTGTGTGTCTTGATCGGTTAAGTCGATCCAAAAAAAATACGTGAATGAATGTCCTTTTAGGAAAATGATGAATAATAAACTTACCGAGACGAAAGCCAAACTTTTTTCCCGTAGGTGGACGTATTAAATCAAAGTAATCTCTAAAATTTATATCTTGATACAACAATTTTTCATAATAATAATCACTAAACCAACTTGAATCTGAACTACGATTCAGATTCAGTCTGACTGAAATCGGATTTATTTTTTGCGCCATAGTTCACTATCGTACCTTTTTTTTTTGTTTTATTTTTGTTTTTGAGGGCGAAGCTCTCTTCCCAGAGGAAGAAGGTTTCCGTGTAGAAGCAAACTCTCCAAATTTATGACCAACCATTTCTTCAGTAATTTTTAAACCAACAGAACCTTTTCCGTTATAAATTTGTGCATAGCAACCAACAAATTGAGGCAAAATACAAGATCTACGTGACCAAATTTTCCATCTGATCTTTTTTTGCTTGAACAAGCAAGCATCCACAAAAGGGCCTTTCCATACAGATCGTGTCATAAACTAATTTTTGCGTTTTCTTACTACTGTTTTGAATCCACCTTTGGCGGGCTTTCCCCAAGGTGATACCGAAGGTCTACCTCCTTTCGTGCGTCCTTCACCTCCTCCATGAGGATGATCCACCGGATTCATAGCAACACCCCGAACAATGGGACGTCTGCCTAACCATCGGCTTTGTCCCGCTTTGTCAAGCTTACGTTTACCATGATGAAGATTGGACACTATACCGACAGTAGCTCGGCATCGGGAATCTATGAGTTTGTCAACACCTGAAGGTAATCGCACAATACATTGTGGTGTATTTTCGAATTTCTTAATTATTTGAGCAAAGGTCCCTGCAGCTCGAATCAACTTTGCGCCTTGCCCTGGATTCCATTCAATATTATGTATCCATGTGCCTATAGGTATATTAGCCAATGATACGCAATTTCCTACCATTTGATAATATGAATCATGTATGTTTTTATTCTCGCTTGAAGCTACGCCCCCCGGGGGGCGTAGCCAAGAAGCAGCCTGACTAGGCCGCGCGGGCTCTTCCACCCTAAGGGACCTTTGGCCTTCATTTGTTGTGTGAACAAAATGGTTTTGGAACTGAAGGTCCTTATGGGCTAGCAAATTATGCGAAGATTTATGTTGGTCGAATGAAGTCGAAGGTTTAGACCAATTACAATTCATTACCGTCTTGCCAGCTTCTAACTGATCACTAGCTAATATATAAGTGAAAGGTGCACGATCTACTTTGCCCGCTTCAACCATCGGTTCTTCTTCGCTATGCTTAGGTTTAAAAGAAAAAAATATATTGGTTCTCCAAGAAAGCGCTTTGTTGCGTTCGATTCTTTGCACCCCGCTATGCGTTTTCCACCTTCCGCCTTTACTTCTGAAAAACGTATTATGTTCTCCGGAGTCTTTCATTCGCGAAGCAAAGAAAGGGGGCTTTGCCCCGGCTAAAGCTATCCTAGGTAAATCAAGAAAGCTACCGAAAGGGCCTAAAATTGCAGCCTCTCTCTTTGCCTTTAAGGAAAAAAGGGCGGAGAAAAAAACGTAATTTCTTCTCTGGGCTTTCTTGGACAGAGAAGAAAACGAAAATAAGAGGCCGAAAAAAAAAAGATTTTTTTCTCTTCGACCGAAAAAACGCCAAGCGTTTTCTTCTGTTTGACTATTGGCTGCCTCTGGTTGTTCCATTGCTTCAAGCCATCGTATTAAAGCAATCCAAGAAGAACGATTAGGATCATAGTCGATTCTTTGTACAAGGCCAATAGACGAAGTGCTCCGTTGAAAATCAATTTTTCGATGCAATCGCTTTGATCCCCCTCCTCGATGAAAAACGGTAATACGCCCTGATGAATTTCTGCCAGCAGACTTTTTTTTTAAACGAAAAGTTAATTGTTTTAGTGTCATGGTGTATTTGCCTTTTTTATTTGTATCAATGTCTCATCTACGATGATTGATCGCCTGCAGCAAGGTTTGCTATCATCTTATAATAAGATGGATTGAACTGCGAGTAAATCATAGAGTTGCTGCGCCCTTCTCGCGCTTTTTTTTAGCTTTTTTCTATGTATTCTTATTTTAGATTGTTTTTTGTATATAAGATCTTTTTTTTAAGCGATTCAATTTTCAAGCAGGTGCCCTAGGCTTGCATTCTCAAAAGATTTAATAATGATGCATTTTACTTAGTCGTTACATAATTAAATTAGTGATTTTTTTATGGCATTCCTACATAATCCTGATGGGCCGCGGGCGCTTTCATCGTTCCACCCGGCCCTGTCATTCGCTATGCCAAGGATAAAGCAGACAGCAGAATGAAATATATATATATTTTTTTTTTACTGCGCTCTGTGACCTCTGCAAGCTTATTTTCTCTACTTACCGAAAAAGCATGAAGGAAAAAAGCGCCAAGGCACCCTCTGCGCCCTTTGTTCGCAAAACGAACAAAAAAGTGCATAGCTCCGGAGAGGAAAAGCCTTAAAAAAAATAGTGCATTCCGTAGCAATTCGCTATATACTTCTCCGCAAGCTATGTTGATGAGTCATCATAGATGATTCAGCAACGTTCTGAGTTTGGCGGAAAAAAGTATTTTCTGGCTCGATAAAGCTAAGGTCCTACCTGTTAGTAGTTCTATCTATCTACCTCTCCAAAAACAATATCTTGAGTACCAATTATGGTAACAACATCTGATAGCATGTGATGTTTGGACATAAAATCGAGCCCTTGTAAGTGAGCAAAACCAGGTGCTCTTATTTTACAACGATAAGGACGATTGGTTCCATTACTGACTAAAAACACACCAAATTCTCCTTTAGGTGCTTCTACTGCGGTATAGGTAGAAGAAGCCGGTACAGAAAAACCTTCTGTATAAAGTTTAAAATGGTGAATTAAAGATTCCATGGATTGTTTCATTTGAGATCGTGAGGGAGGACATAGCTTACGATCATCCGCTTTAATCATGCCACTAGGCATTTGATTAAGACATTGCATAATGATTCGAATACTTTGTCGCATCTCTTCAATACGAATACAATAACGGTCATAACAATCTCCTCTGGTACCTACGGGTACATCAAAAATCAATTGGTTATAAACATCGTAAGGTGCTGATTTTCGCAAATCCCAGCATACTCCTGAGCCTCTTAACATTACACCACTGAATCCCCAATCCAAAGCTTGCTGTGCAGTGACAGTACCAATATCAACTAATCGTTGTTTCCAGATACGATTGTTGGTCAACATTTCTTCTATTTCGTCAATACGAGAAGCAAATTGTTGTGTAAATAGAAAAATATCTTCACTTAAGCCCAAAGGCATGTCTTGTGCAACTCCGCCTGGTCGTATGTAACTGGCATGCATCCTGGCTCCTGAAACTCTTTCATAGAATTCTAAAAGTTTTTCTCGCTCTTCAAAGGCCCACAGGAACGGAGTTAATGCTCCCACATCCATAGCATGAGTAGTTAAAGCAAGTAAATGATTTAAAATTCGAGTTATTTCACAAAATAACACTCGTATATACTGAGCTCGTAATGGTACCTCACAATTACAAAGTTTCTCTACAGCTAAAGAATAAGCATGTTCTTGGGCCATCATAGAAACATAAATAGAGTCAAAATTTAATTGATACCGGATATGCTGTATACATTCACTCGCATCACATAATAAAGTGCTCCCCGAACCGTGTGAGATGGTCACCCATCACACGGCTCTCTAACTTGAGTTACCCTTAGGTTTTAAATAAGCAGGCCAGGAGCGCAGCGTCATAATGGTTGAGTTTTCGACTTCAGAAGTATTTTCGCTTTTGGATGATAAAGCTTTGGTTTGAATAAAGCGTCTGCCTGGTTTATGCGCTAGCGAACGAACCAAATATTCACGGACTTCCTTCGTTTTTTGGAAGTCGCGCATTCTGGCTTAATTTACAAAGAATATGGAGTAGGCTGGTCTTCTCCGAACTGCTCAAGTGCGCGGCGTCAGTCCGCCGACTTAGGCCCCTTTCCTTTTGCTTTACAGCAGCACTTCCTTTCTTCGTTTACATGGTTCTCGAAGCAAAGGTTAGGCAGGTACTACGAGCCCTCTGTCCCACGCATCTCTATCTAGAAAAATGCATGGTTCACCGGTTCCACCGAATGCTCCTATCTCTTTATAAGATCGTATGAGTGTGTAGTTATGCTTCAGATGCTTTGCTATATTCATATTGAATCCTAGTTTCTGTTTCTATCTCCGGTGTACTCGCTTTAGATTTTTGACACACAAGGAAAGACGTCGTAGGGGGAGGCTGCACTCAAAAAACTTAAAGGCAGCAAAAAAAAATATTTTGCCTTACTTTGTTATCTTGCTAAGGGAAGCTTATTTTCCTTCTAGCCCAGCGCGCCCAGGTGATCATTCCGCTGGCATCTCTCATTCATGATACTTTCCATTTAACTGCCACTCAAGGATGCAGTTGAAGATACAGCTAAGGGTTGGCCATTCCCAGTTATCTCCTTTTACGACATGCTGTTGTCGTCGCCATATTCTATAATATGTTGATTAGTCGTATCTGTTTTGCTGCGGGTTTCTGCAGCACCTCCATTCTGGAGGAGTTCATTCGGTGACTTCGCGGTCGCCCTCTAAACGATCAAAATAAGGTAAAGCTTGAAGATAAGTTTTATACTCGATTAATTTTTCTGTGCCTCTAGTCGGGTAGGCGCCGATCTTTCGGCCGGAACCCCCCTAAGAACCGTACGTGCAAGTCTCCTCGCATACGGCTCGTGCCATTTATTACAGGTGTCCCAAGATTCGATAAAAAAAGCCTGAAGCCTGCAAAAAAAAAATATATATATATGCTATGCTCTGCAGCCGGCTTGGTAGCTTGGAAATGTGCATGCGCAAATTTGAGACTGCTTTTTTTCCAGTTCATGGAATTCCATGAAGTTTAAGCAGCGCTGTGGGGTCCTACGAGCTACCCATTTTCACTTCCTCCTTCAGCTTTGATTGAACCTTTCCATTTCCGTTAAATGACCCGGCCTCCCTGGCTTGACCTTCCGGTTATGCTCTGGCAGCTCTACCGGTTCCTTCCCCCGGTTTCTTCGTTGCTATAATTTTCCCGTATGCTTTTGACGTAAGCCTTATCCCTTACGACTCGTGTCTTCGCTAGATAGTATTTGCCAGTAGTGCCGTCCTACCCGACCTAAGGTTTTGGTTTGTACCTTGTGGTTAGCCTACCCATTGTAAGAACAATAAATTGGCGGTTGAAATGGGACCCCAGGCCGGTTACACGTTCCGCTGTGCCGAGATGCAGAGGGGCTGGTCGTGATAATCACCCCGCGGGAATACGCGTGCGCCCTTGACGGGTACTCCAGGACCCGCCGACGCGTTCTTGTTTCCAAGAAAGCCCGGTGGTCGGCTTGTAAGTCAACCGCAGTGGGGGACTCGGCGTCCCCCTACTCATCTCTGTCGAGACCTCTAGTGTGGATAACGAGGCCACCTTCACGACCTTCTCCCTCCTTTCCCCTGAGCGATTTGCCTCACTTGAGTTGCCCGACAAAACGCCTTTTGCCCGGTGCTTATGACGCGGAAGTTGCCTCCACGCGCCACCCGTGGTGGGGAACAAGCAGGACATAGCTAGCGGCATAGGATATGCCGACTCGGCGTCAGCGGCTTCATGCCGCACTGAAGTAATCCAATATGCGGTTCCGCGCGTTCTACAACTTCTCCATTCATTTCTAATACTAATCGTAAAACACCATGAGCAGCAGGATGTTGAGGTCCAAAATTCAAAGTAAAATTTTTGATTTGTTTGGTTTTAGCCATATTTAATCATTTTTTTTTTTCACAGAGCCTACAACCGGACTTGAACCGGAGACCTTTCCCTTACCATGGGAATGCTCTACCATCTGAGCTACGCAGGCCAATATATAGCCACTGTTTGTATTATTAAAGAAAAATACCGTGAAACAGAAAAGTAGCTTTGCCAAGCAGGACACAAGAAAAAGAAATGCGAGGGCACTGCTGCGCGCGGCATGCATTAGGGTGCCAATTCTCTACTCGAGGATAGAGCGCAGCCAAATATTTATCTTGCCAGCATTAGGAGAACGCGTAGTGTCCTCCATCTTTACCTTTAACACGTTTTATTACAAATTATTCAGTTTGGTCTTCAGATTCTTTTTTCCAAAGCCAACTTAAAGTGCCAAGCATAACGAGATCTCCTGCAGCTATTATAAAGTGTAATTCATTCAAGCACTTATACTGCTTTTTCATAATATATCACTTGTTTATTTGGAGACGATCGGAGTTGAACCGACAGCTTCATGCTTGCAAAACATGCGCTCTACCAATTGAACTACGTCCCCTACAAAGAAAATGGGATTTGAACCCATGATACAGTATTATTGTATTTGTCAGGATGGGCGGGCCCTCTCATGCTTTTTCCCCCGGTCAGAACCACATGTGCTGCGCTTTGCGCCCACATACGACTTACGCAACCTATTAACCATGTTAACCTGCAGAAGTAATGGGGGCACTCATTGGCTACTAAAAGATGTCCTATGTATGACACTATTTATTGCGGGAAGTTAAGTGTAAGAAGCCTTCGGCCCTGCGGTCTGTTCGACACTTTTATAAGCTTATGCTTATCTGCTTTGCCAGGATGAAAATCTCATTATCATTATTTGTCCGTCCCCGGGAACTGCTATATTGAATAGCACAAGGGCAGAGCAAAGAAGGCGCAGTAAATCTTTATATCTCATCATAAGAGATATAACATCGCTGGCTTCCCGCTCGGGGCGCCAACTATTGCGATCCTTAACCTATGTTCTATATAGAATATCATAGGTTCCGCCAACTGTGTTATTCTTTTTGACAAGGTCTTTCTATTAGTTCTTTGCACTATTCATCCGCATAGCATAATTTTTTTCTAATTTCTTTACCCTAGCATTAGCTTAGTATGTAATCCCAACCATCATTACATTGTCCTTAAAGTTTAACACCTCGGGATTACTTTTGAACGCGGGTAGGATAGGGGCTACGTCCTGTAAAATTGAATCATATTGCATCGTATGCTTTTTCAGCCATACTTCGATAAAAAAAAAAAATTTAACTGATTCAGTTACCAGTTTAGAAAGAGAGATATATATCTCTCTTTCTAAACTGATTTGATAATAATTCATTTTTAAATCGAAAAATTACCGGGAAAAACGGGATTTGAACCCGCGACTTCTGGCGTGACAGACCAGCACTCTAACCAACTAAGCTATTTTCCCAAACATAATGAATCATCTACGATGATTCATCGGGATCTTTCCATTCTACTGGCTACGTGCGTCAATAGAAATCCGAAAGTGAAAACAAAAGTATCGTTCAAGCGAAGCCACAAGTCTAATGGCTGCGCGGCTCTCTGCTTTGCACTGAAAGGCACTTCTTCGCGGTTAACTGAGCTGTGGCCTTGCATGCGTTGGGACGATTACGCAGTAATGGCCAATAAGTCCGAAGCGCTTCGGCCTCTACTCGCTATGCTAGTGGGGCCGTATGGAACCAGGGCACCTTTTAAATGTCCACAGTAAAACAAAATATATATATATATTTTTTCTCATGACCATCTTATAGTTCAGATTGTACCATAAACTAAGAAAATGCATGGCGTTTTCTGCTTTAGTTGGCCCAACAATAAGCAAAGCAAAAAAGCGATAATATATATTACCGCTTTTTTGCTTTGGTTTGCCACTTTCTTATGTTTCCTTCAACTGTGTTATTCTTTCTCGAAAACAATAAGCTCTCATTCGCCGTGCGAATAAAGCGGGCTTGTTTTTTTCCTTTTTTTTTATTATCGCGGTTCTAACATTATCAATCAAATTAGTAAATTTATTCATACGCTAGATTCAATTTCTAATCATGGATAATGAAAACCCTTGGGTAATAACGGACTTGAACCGCTGACTCTCTCGGTGTAAACGAGGCACTCTACCAACTGAGCTAATTACCCTAATGTGCTAAATAATCAATTAGAAAAAAACACATCATGATTAGTTGATTTTTTATTAAAGGTGTTCACTTTTGATCAATTGCTTGACGCTTTATTTTATTGCACATCACCTAAATTGATCTTTCACAGCTACGCCACCACAGTGGTTCCTCCAACCTATAGTTAATAAAGTAATACGGATAAAAAAAAGGTCGGACCCGAAAGTAGGAACGTAAGGCTTAAAGATAAAAAGCATAGCAAAAAAATATTTCTTTTTTTCAAATAAGAATAAAAATATCTATTAGCACTTTTTTCTTTTATTATATAGCACAAAACATCAAAAAAGGTAGGTCTTGTTGATGCGCCCTGCGGCCTTTATTGGCCTTTATTGATTGTATATAATTGAGTATACTATGTAATTAATATATAATATCTCTTTTTTTCATTTTGTTGAAAAGAGCGCGGGGGAAGCGAAGCATATTATTCAGAAGCTCTTTGGCAAGAGGAAAAAGTAGCCTCGCAAAGCTACCTTCACCTTTCATTCGCTGTGCGAACCCTCCCAGCCGCTTTTTTGGGCTTCCCCCATCGCAAAAAGATCTATTCTATTATTTTTAAGCATTCACTGTACGGGAACAAACAATCATTGTTCCACGAAACGCTTTACTATTTTCCACCCAATAGGGTAAAAATAGTAAACTGCCAAGCAAAACAAAAAAAATCAAACGCACGAAAACAAACTAATTTGGCAGCGCCCTGCTCGATTCGTTTGACGTCGCAGCATCCTCTCAGTCAATTTCATCAGAGAGCCAGTGCGGCCTTACGGGCTCTCTTGCCGCGGGCTGCACTTTGTTGGCGTAGCCAACAAAAGGCTCCGAGAGCTCAATAAAGTTAATAAACGACTTATTATGCCTACTTATCGAGGTTTATCCCATTTCGTTTACGCAGCGATGGAAGGAATACTAAAAGCTTGCAAAACGATAAAAGCAAAAAAAATCTTTTTTGCTTTTATCGTTTTGCAAGCTCAGAAATTGCCGGGTTACTCCCAATCTAAAGCGCCCTTTTTCCATTCGTATAAAAATCCAATCGTCAAAATCAATAAAAATACTATCATAGACCAAAATCCGAACAAACCAATCTTGTTAAGAGAAACTGCCCAAGGAAATAAAAAGGTGACTTCCAAATCAAATATAATAAATAAAATAGAAACGAGATAAAATCGTATATCAAAACGACTTCTGGCATCATCAAAAGGATCAAAACCGCATTCGTAAGCTGACAATTTCTCTGGATAAGCCAAATTAGAAGAAGAAGCAAATAGAAAAGAAACGCCGATTAAGATCAAAGAAAATAGCAAACTTATTACTAAATAGACACAAATAGGTGCAAATTCCATAAACCAAGAACCACTTTTTTTTAGGAGAATAGTTCCAATGGTAGAACAATGGTCTCCAAAACCACAGGTTAAGGGTTCGAATCCCTTTTCTCCTGATTACACCAGCCATAATTTGGTGCAGGTAGCTATCAATCATTTTCGATGATTGATTCATTTTAAAAATTGTTGCGGAGCAATAGACTTGAGACGACTGGAGCCATGTAATATATATTGTTTTTGTTAACGCTCACACATGCATAATTTGCAGCCTCTAAGCGCCAGAAAGTGAAAAGCGCCAGACTGATGCATTAATCTATCTAAGCGCGAGATTAATAGATTAGGGCCAGATGCATCAGAGGCGAAGGCCATAGTTAATCTGGGTCACCCAGTTATCTTTGCCGGCTACGCCATACGTAAATAATATCTAATAATATCGTCTACGCAGTAAAAACCTACAGAACCTACAAATAGTACATTCTACAAATAAGCGTTCCTGACCCGATTTTGTTAATGTTTTGTTGCGTTCCTGTTTTCTCCAAATCTACATGTTGTTAATGTGGGGATGGAGGGGTTTGAGCTCCGCTCGTATGACGAAGCCTTACTAGGGGCGTAGCCAGAGGGCGAAAAAAAAAAAATTGGCTGCGCCCTGGCCGCTTTCACCCTCCACCCGGAAGCACGGAAACAAAACCAGCGGCCTGAAAATTTTTTTTTAGTTGAATTTTTTTAAACTGAATGAGTTGCTAAGAAGCTCTGTGTAAATTTTTGACAAAAGACAGCCAGTTGACTGTTAATTTGCTCAGTAATGTTTTTTTGTTGTACGATAGCAGAAAGTATATCTGGGTCTATAGACTTCAAAAGCTCATGTTCATATTGATTAATGCTCGAAATAGGTATTTGATCTAAATAACCTTTGACAGCTGCATAAATAACCACTATTTGTTTTTCAATAGGAATTGGGCTATATTGTGGTTGTTTAAGAACCTCTGTTAGCCTAGCCCCACGATTTAATAAATACTGAGTAGCAGCATCAAGGTCTGAACCGAATTGAGCAAAAGCGGCTACTTCACGATATTGCGCTAATTCTAGTTTTAAGCTACCACATATCTGTTTCATAGCTTTCAACTGAGCCGCAGAACCTCGAGAGTAGGGTTCGCGCCCATCTCTAGGCGCTAGCACAGGATAGAGAACCCGGCTCCCTCTCAAAGAACCGCGCGCGATAGTTGCCTATCACACGGCTCCCTTCTCCTGAAACTCGTAACTTGTAGACGAGGACAATAAAATCATCAATACTTTGCCCGTGTGTACTTTTTTAAAATGTTAAGCACGCAAAAGGATTTGCTTCCTATTGAACGCTAGTTCATTATCCCGGAACTGTGCAGCATCACTCCCTTCCCTAGCAGTCTTATAGCCTTTGCTTAAGTCTTATGACGTGAACTTAAAGGCCGCCTTGATGGCTATCTGGTCTTTAGCGCTGATCATCGTAAGCGGTCTTGTCTCCTCGGGTTTTGCTTATTTTGGGATGTTTACTTGTTTCGCGGGGTATTTCCCCGCGCGCAGTTGTTCTGCGATGTGCTCGAACCATCTCCGATTAACGCGGATAAGAGGTAGATTTCCTTTCTGGAAAATCTCCCATTCGTCATTCCCTTCTTTTTTATGAGTTTAAATTTAATGCGTTGGTACGCTGCTATGAGCACATGTGGGTCAGTTATTATGTCGATGATTTTCCCATATTTTCCGTCGGCGTTAGGTTTCAGTTCCCGAATTCGATCGGCTGCAGCCCCAACCCGGCAGGAGAAGCAGGACTTTCCTGATTCTCAGTTCTATCCATCGCCGAACCAACGAGGTTTCCCCCTCGTAAGTTTTTGTGGTGGTTCCACCGGGACCGTACGAATCGCGGCCTTTCTTCGTGAATAGGCCCGGATTCCCATCGGAAGTTCCCTCTAGGTATTTAACGATTTGTAGAGCCTTGGTTGACCCGTTCATCGCCGTGGAGTTTGTGTATTTTCCGACGCAGGGTTCCCCTTTTCCTTCTCGTGTAGTAGAAGTACTCATGCTGCAGACGGCACATATCCCAAGTTCACGCAGGTAGAATCCTGGGTGTCTTCCCTTTGAGAGTAAGGCGACCATCATCGAGGTTTGTTTTCCTGAACTTCCGATAGTTAGTTTCTGACTTACCGGCTTTCGACCCAGTTATGATCGGATAAGGCAGATTACGCGCTGAGGGATCCTACGCAGAGCTTTCCAACTCCAGCGATCCCATGTAGATCTCACCCCGCTCACACGACTTACAGATAATCCTACGTTAATAGCAGGTCGAATTCCACGATAAAAAAGTTCTGTTTCCAAAAAGATTTGTCCATCTGTAATGGAAATAACATTAGTAGGAATATAAGCAGATACATCTCCAGCTTGTGTTTCAATTACAGGTAATGCAGTCAAGCTACCTGCACCAGTCTGGTCTGACATTTTAGCGGCTCTTTCTAATAAGCGAGAATGTAGATAGAAAACATCTCCTGGGAACGCCTCACGACCTGGTGGTCGACGTAATAATAATGACATTTGTCGATATGCCACTGATTGCTTTGAAAGGTCATCATAAATGATTAATGCGTGCATTCCATTATCTCGAAAATATTCTCCCATAGCGCAACCTGAATATGGTGCCAAGAATTGCAGAGGAGCAGGATCCGAAGCAGTAGCTGCTACAATAATGCAATATTCTAAAGCACCGGCTTCTGAAAGAATCTTAACTAATTGTGCCACAGTTGAACGTTTCTGTCCAATCGCTACATACACACAATACAATTTTTCACTATCGGAGGTGCCCTGTGTGTTAATTTGCTTCTGGTTCAATATGGTATCAATAGCGATAGCAGTTTTTCCGGTTTGTCTGTCTCCTATTATAAGTTCTCGTTGACCACGACCTATAGGAACCAGGCTATCTACTGCTTTTAATCCTGTTTGCATGGGTTCGTGCACAGATTTCCGTGCAATAATCCCAGGAGCTTTAACTTCTACACGCCTTCGTTCTGCAGCGCTTAAAGCACCTTTTCCATCAATAGGTACTCCTAAGGCATCAACCACACGACCTAACAAGGCCTTTCCTACAGGAACATCCACGATAGATCCAGTGCGCTTGACAATGTCTCCTTCTTTAATGGCAGTATCACTACCAAATATAACAATTCCTACATTCTCATTTTCTAGATTCAAAGCCATTCCTTTCACACCGCTGGCAAATTCAACCATTTCTCCAGCTTGAATCTTGTTTAATCCATAAACACGTGCAATTCCATCTCCAACTGATACCACTCGACCGATCTCATCCACTTGCAATTTGGTGTAGTAATTGGTAATTCTTTGTTCTAATAATGTAGATAGTTCTGCTCCAGCCAACTTATTTCCAGTTAATTTGTTCATAAATTAATAAAACCTTCTACCAATAAATTAAATAATTCCACAATCTGAACCTTCAGATTGTGTCCAATTTATCATCTTAAATGATAGATTAAGACGCGAAAGGGGGGGGCATTCATTGGCCAAGTTCTTTCAAGCTAATAAAGCGTAAGAGGAAGATAAAAGGCAAAATAGAGAAAAAATTTTGGGGCATTTGTATATTTTTTTTTTAGTTTTTTCTTTCCACCTTTCTTTTTTCTGTTGAGCCAATGAAGTAGCGGAGGCCCACTTTATTCTTTTGAATTCCCATCACCCGAGCGCGGCGTTTTCACAAAAGGTCAACACTCCCGCTGTTTCAGATCGGAAAGACCGAGTTTGGTTCGAACAGGCAAAGCGGATTATTCAGCATGCCATAGAACTGAGCCGAGCATGCAATTACTACGAAATTGAATATTATCCAGATGGCTGTAAGCAAAAATTCTTTACTTTTTACTTGATTTGTCACTACGCGAATTTTGTTCCCAAGGACTAGCAAAATCAAAATAGCGGAATTCTTGAGTCATCTCAATAGGTTCAGAAACCACACGTTTCTCTGAATCATCATAACGTACTTCCACATATCCACTTAAAGGAAAGTCTTTCCGTAATGGATGACCCTCAAAACCATAATCTGTTAATATACGGCGTAAATCAGGATGATTAGAAAAATAAACACCAAACATATCCCAAACTTCTCGCTCCCACCAGCCGGCTGACGGAAATATACTGACTGCTGAACAAATTGGAGTTATTTCGTCCACACTAGTTTGTACACGAATGCGTGAGTTATATTGAATACATAGAGTCAAGAATTCCATCGCAGAGCCGCAGTTTCCCTAAGCACTCTCTCGATATAATAAAGTGCTCTCCGAACCGTGCGAGATAGTTACCTATCACACGGCTCTCCAACTCAAGTTCAGCTAAGGTTGTTCGTAATCATATGGCTTTAAGCGTGGGCTTTCCCGGCGAAATAATTTATTTTCTACATACATGGAGCACCCGTGGCCTTGCATTATAGCAAAAACTAGCAGCATATATGACTCCCGGAGGTGCTGCGCCCTCGTATTGCTCATCGTGATAACTTTTGTAAGCAAATGAGTTATGCAATTCGAGCGGGCTTTGCCTCTTTTAGCCGCGGTACCTAATTCGCATATGTTTTAGCCAATGAGATATGTAGTATGTAGCTTAAGCGCGGTGCCTTATACATGGGTTTGTAGAGTTTGCCAGATGCTAATAATTGGCAGGGCAAGATAGAGTGGAGGTTAACGCGCACTACCGAATAGCTTTAAGGATACTAAGAGTAAGCAAAACAGGGTTTCGGGTTACTTAATTTATCATAAAACCGCCAGACGGTTTATCATTTTCCACATATTGACAAGTAAGCTAAGCCCACCAGATTTATGGATTCTATATATTATCTAATTGCCGCCGTATTGTTGTCAAAACTTGTAGGTATATTCTGAATTGCGACTAATAAGATATCCAAGGAAATAAATTTTATTAATTTTGGTTCAGGTTATTAGGTTCCTACCCGGGTTAAGTCTAAGCTAAAGCCGCACTTCAATAACTCATGTAACCAAATCAAGTATCTTTTCTGCCAGAGCTCGCGGACCAATTACTCCAATAGTAAAATCATCTGTGAACGCACGCTTGCGGATGGCTTAGACCGAGGTTTCCTACTGTTTCAATTTTGGCTCTATGTATCGCAGTGTGGCTGAGGAAAACTACATAAAAAAAAGAAATTATTTGCTGCACGCTTTTAGCGTTTTTTGCTTCAAAACGAAATTGGAAGTGGATTACTTAGTCCTCCAGTGTTTATGATACTTTGCTCAAAGTGCCGCATATAGTAGTTTTCCTATAAGCACCATTCTTCAAACCTGGATTAGGTGAAAGCTTTTTTTGGGCGGTAATCCACAAATTGATACCTTTTATTATGAGCCGAAAAAGGTTTTCTGTCTGGAACTGCTTTTTATGACAATGTTTCCAAAAAAAATGCAGACAATCAGAATATGTCGAAGCAGCAAAAAAATATATATTTTTTTTAACTGCTTAGTCTCCTCCAAGCTCAATCCCGATCTCTTCATGCTGCTTGAGTACGCAACGTACCCCCCGGCTAGGAGGGGGTACGTCGATTTAGGCTCCTTCCCCTCCGTCATACTATGACAGCGCTTTCCTTTTGCAGGGTCCGTTTGGAAGCGAGTAGGCAGGTACTACGAGCCCTCTGCCCCACGCATCTCTATCTAGAAAAATGCACGGTTCACCGGTTCCACCGAATGCTCGTAATTGGATGCTCTTGGGCATCTTCGCGCAGTGCGCTTCAGGTGTTTTAGATACCCTCAAGTGCTGTGCCTTTGAAGCTTCGCCCTTTACTTCAATTTTCATGAGCATAGCGAAAAAAAAAAAAGACTTTTGGGGATCTTGGTTCCTTGGTTGTCCTGGTACGATCGTCACTAAGCTCCGTCGTACGAAGAAGACGCTGTGATACTTTATTTGAGTCTTGCCTAATTCGCCCGGGCTAATATCCCACCTACACCTCACGTTCACGAATGAAAAAAAAGAAATAAATTTTTTTCCCCGTTCAACTGCGTTTCGAAGACACGGTCGGGTATCGCCTATGGGTTGGCTATTCCCTGTGATCCCCTTTCACGACAGGCTATGTTCCCCATTGGAAGTTCGTTCCGTTGGGTGTCTTTAGCGGTATATCCGTCAAATAAGTCGTGCCCGTTTCGTTGCAGACTTCTACAACGTCTCATTCGTTTTTTGGTACGAATGAGCACTTTATTCGGTTACTTCGCGGTCGCCCTTAGTAAATTATAAACTACTTCAAATCTTTGTTTTCGAGAAGGATAATCAACTCCACAAATATCAATCAAGACTTGAAAACGTGTATTGGTATGATATTTCAAAAACCATAATAATTGAAATAGGTAATCAGGATTGGTATATAATATATTTTCATGTTTTGATTTTTGAAATTGATGTATCCATTTTGGTAAAGTAGCTATCAGAGATTTGAAAAACGATTGGTTATCCACAAATCGTCTCTTTTTTTCTAGGAAGTAAACACATTAGAACATGAGTTAAAGGGCGAAGCATATTTTAGTATTACGAAAGGCCGAAGGCGCTGTCTAAAAGCTGGGAGCTTTGCTGATCTTGGACATTTTACTTTATTGATGTGATCTGACAGAATTTACAAAGGCCGAAGGGCTGTTGCGTGTCTCAAGCCTTTACCCACTGCAGCCATTTAGATCTTCGGCCTTTTCAATGACTTAATTAGCCAAGGACTCGCTCACGAAAGTTTCAGGCCCAAACTTAGATTCTTTGTATAGCTTACATTAAAAAGTATTTCATCCTTTAACTTGCGCGGGCAGGGGCGTAGCCAGAGAAAATTATTGGCTGAATATAAAGCTGCAAATTTGGGGCTGGGAGCCCCACAGTGAATACGTTATGTAGCATTTAGTCTCTAGTGCAAATGGTAAAATGTTACAGAGTGCTCTGCTACGAATTCAACCGATTCGAGCTTGTAAACTTGGTAAACTTGATAAATCCGTAAAACATGAAGCAAAAAAAAATATATATTTTTTTATAAATGGTTTTTCATAGAGCCGCAGTAGATTATTTACTTGCCTGCGATAAAACAAAAAAAAATCGAAGTGAACAACCAGCCAATAAATGTACAGTATAAAAGATCCTAGAAACGAATAGAGTAATTTATTTCTTTTCTTCTACGTGTTATATTGTATCTTGAGACTATGCTATGAAACTTTTTCATGGCATCTCTTCTAAACCGTCAATTAAGTAAAATAGAAATATACGAAAAACTGAAATAAGCTGAAAAAACAGTATATATTCCGTGAACTCGCCAAGGGCCGAAGGCGCTATACGTGTAAAGCTCTAACCGATTTGTTATCAAGTAAAGCCGGAGGCGCGCCGTGCTATTGCTAACTCATCCTGGCTGTCTACAGGAGCGGTTACTCGGCCGGGATAAGCTTCTTCGCTGGGCGGTACACCAACAGCTCATATCATATTATTTCCGCGCATATATGTGGGCACGATATTGGGCAGGCCGGTCGCCCGGGCATTGCTGTACTTATTAAGCTTCGAGACGCCTCTATGACTTACTTTATTTTGCTATAGGCCGTCATTGCTGTAGAAGCTACAAAAGCCCCGATGACTGGGGTTCTAATACCAGAAACAACTTTTTTGATAGCCGCTGCCATGCCAACACCATAATATATCAACACCATAATATATAATGATAATTTTTAGGGAAGACTTAACGAAGTCAATTAAATTTTGCAATGTGGTAAATCATCAAATTTAATGGAAACAGTAGACGACAACTGTTCGGATGATTACGCGCTTGCTATAATAAGACCAGCGAAACCAAAAAAACTATTAGATATGCCCGCTAGAAAAATTCCCAGTATAATAAATCTGCGCATAAAAGTAGCTAATTGATACGTTCTAGGCATAGACGTTTTTTGCGCCGTAGCTGGATCTGATGTGGAATCAGCAAAATATCAGCAGATTCATAAAGAGATAAACGAAACAAAATTGATAAAACAGAGAAGACGGCGGCACGCCTGGGCCATAATAACCTCTTCTACTACAACTTATTTAGTCAGGGCGGAAGCTCCAATAAATTTAGTACAAAGATACCACAGCGCAAAACCTCTCCTTTTTATTTTATATTTTAATCTGTTGGTCAAAATCTCTTGTAAACTATAGCCAGATAAACTTCGTTTGATCCAGAGTTGTTGACCTAGGAGACTCCAGGAATATCCGCTGTAATTGCTAGAGCAATCCCGGCAAGGATACTTGTCCAAATCCTCTATAATTTTTTTTTAATCTTCACAAAGTGCAATGATGGATTTGAAAAGTGGGGCAATTGAAAACACACCACTAATTAATGAAAAAATAATAAGTAAAAACCGGATACGGGTATTTAGTAATAAGACGGTTAATAAATTGATGGCTTTTCATTTCACAACATAAATTGAATTCTTAAAAATGTGGGAAAGCTTGCGAGGACTTAAGTCCTCGCAAACATTAGAATTTTGGATTAATCTAGCTTCTAATTCGCCGAGAATGGGCGTAATAGCAAAATAGAAGAAAAAACCAACTGAAGCAATTTGTCCAATAGTAACATATGGTGCTTCCACAGGTTGACATCCAATCCAGCCTAAAAGTAAGCAATCTGCCAAAAGCAACCAAAATAATTTTTGGTGAATTGGTCGAAAACTTGAACTACGTACATACGATGTGTTAATGAACGGTAAAGCAAATAATGACACAAAAACTAGTCCTATGGCAGCTACACCCCCTAATTTGTTAGGTATACTTCGAAGAATCGCATAAACTGGTAAGAAATACCATTCTGGCACTATATGAGCCGGAGTTGACATAGGATTCGCGGGTATGTAGTTGTCGGGATGCCCCAGAACATTAGGTGCATAAAAAATAAAAATAGAAAAAAAAATGGCAAAAGCTACCCAACCTACTAAATCTTTTACGTATATATAGGGATAGAAAGCTATTTTATCCACAGAAGAATTGATACCCAATGGATTATTAGAGCCATATTGATGTAATGCAGCAAGATGAATAATAGCAGCGGCAGCTATTATAAAAGGAAGTAAGTAATGAAGACTAAAAAAACGATTTAAGGTGGCATTATCTACCGAGAAACCACCCCAAAGCCAAGTTACTATAGTGTCTCCTACCACAGGTATTGCACTAGCTAAGCTTGTAATGACTGTAGCTCCCCAAAAACTCATTTGCCTAAATTCCCCCAAACCATGTCTTTTCTACACCCCTTTTAGACTTTATAGATGAATGATTTCAGGCTCCACCGGTTTTTTTTTATTTCAGCATTTCACTCAGAATATTAAGCAGCAATTTAAAGTATTTTTTACTAGAAATAGCCCTGATATGAAATTTTTTCTGCAGTATTTTGGTAAAACTATTTGTATGAATAAGGCCCGCGCGCTCTTTGACTTTATCATTTATAGGCCAATAGGCTAATGTTTTAAGAGTCGAATAGTCAATAATTTTCTTAGAAACGATCTTAACTGCCTTAAAAGAAAATAAAAAGCAATTCAAACTAACCGAGCCGATGTTTTGATTTGAAATCTTAGATACTGGCGGGCCTTCGGCCTTACTATTATTCGTCAAATTGGGTGTTACTTAAATACCCCCGGAGCCAAAACTAAAAGTAAACCCTATTAAAATATCCTGGATCTGTTATGGCAAAAGGTTACAAAGCTGCTTAAGTAAGGCTTATAAATAAAATCTGAATATACGGCTTAAATAGACCATAAGACTCCAATAGGCCGGAGGCCTTTATTCATTCATTAGAATGAAATAGACATTATTTTTTAGAGAGAAATGGGACTATATATTTACCTAGCCGAAGATCCATGATAGACTAGGCACCCCACGTGTAGTCTCTGAGGAAATCTCTATGCTATTCTTTCCAAGGCCGAAGACGCCTATTCTCGTGTAGTAAGAGTTTTCCTGCGGATTGTCTATGATGACATGCTAAGGATTTTTACTTAGAATTTAAACCCACGCAAGACAGCAAGGCTAAAATTCTAGAGATCGCCACCAAAAATCGTCCATTTCGCGCCTTCCATAGAAGAAAAGTACCTTAGTAATAAAGAGTTTCCCGCATTTAGTGGGGTTTTTTTATCCTTCTATTAGTAGAAAGAGGGGCCAAATTGACCCCACGGTAGTACGTATCCTATAAAAGCTGTTATAATCATTAAAAGTAAAATGACAACTCCAAGACACCAAACTAATTCCCTAGGACTCGAATAACTTCCATAATATAAACCACGAAAAATATGAAGATAAACCACAATAAAAAACATACTTGCCCCATTAGCATGCATATAACGAAGCAACCAGCCGCCTTTCACATCTCTCATGATGTGTTCTACGCTTAAGGAAGCTAAATCCACATGAGGCGTATAATGCATAGCTAAAAAAACGCCTGTAATTATCTGAATGACCAAGCAAAGACCAGCCAACGAACCAAAACTCCACCAATAACTTATATTGCTCGGGGTTGGATAATCTATCAAATGATTGTTAAATGTAGAAAATATAGGTTGTTTAAGAATCGATAGTCGTCTTGCCATATTAATGTTTCGTGCTTTCTCGTTTTCGCGGATCATGGAAACTTCGTGTTCTTCATGATTAACGCAATCCATCATGGGCAGGATTTACCCATCATTACAAGGCCTTAGATAAAAAAAAAATATATATATATATATTTTTTTTTCGTTTTAGAACGCTCAAAGCCTGCATTTACGGAGTTAATAGAACGAATAAAATATATTATTTTCTATTTCTTCTAATCAATTCATTTGGTTTTCGAGCTACTATTTAACGGAGTTTTTTTTAATTAAAAATATAGATTTTTTAGTTGCACTGCAATGAAATTGTTCAATGAATTAAGGGAGCCAGTCAAAGGCTACTAGAACACCAGATACAAAAACTACCCAAGCTAATGATAAAGGTAAGAATACTTTCCAACCAAGCCTCATTAATTGGTCATAACGATATCGTGGAAATGCTGCACGGACCCATATATATACAAACAAAAAGAAAAGAACCTTGATACTAAACCAAATAGAACCCGGAATCACATGGAAAATAGGAATATCTAGGATGGGCAGCCAACCTCCTAGAAAGAGCAATGTACATAGACTAGGAGAGTAAGGGTGCTGCTTCGTGGGCCCGAGAATAATAGATATTGACACCCTTCTCAAAGAACCGTACGTGACACTCTCGCGTCATACGGCTCCGTTCTGGAAATCTGGAGTCTCATCCCCTTTAACCAACGCTACGCCTAGGTTTCCAAATCACGAAGGCCTCGCATGGATGCCCGAGTGTGGATGACCGTCACAGAGCGGAAAAAATTTATTTTCCGTCAAGTTTCAAGCTGCTTGGTTTAGACTTGATTCGCTCATAATAGGACGCGAGTAGTAGTAGTAGTCTATTGTCCGCAATAATATAGGTGCTGCGCTTTGCGCCCTAGTGACTTAGGCTTGCTACGCTCGACTTTCAGACTAATGTCTACTACTGCTGGTGAGTTCTATCTCCCAGAACCAGAATGATTATCCCTGTTCAATGAGTTTACATTCATCCCCGGATATGGGGTATCGTTTCCTTCCCCCGCTACCCTTGTAGCTGTCACCTGTAATTCGCGCAGGTGTGTCCGCACCCCCTGGATGAGACGAGAAGTTTTTTCTCGCAGCAACCCTCCCTGGTTCCAGACCTAGGAGCGCACTTTCCCGTATGAGCATTCGGTACACGTATAGGTCTGGGGAAAAATTACGAGGTACCCATTAGGGTATCTCCCTAGTCTTAGATAGGTCGTCCGATGGGTTCGCGTTTCGTTGTTGTGCTGACACACCAGGCTACCCTTCTCCGAAAGCTTCGCGGGACCTACTAGTCTTCAGATCGCTCGGAAGGGTTTACTGCACAAGGCTCCTGCAGAGGGCCGCAGCCCAACGAATGTCAGATGCAAAGCTCCACACCTCATTAAGATCATATTAGCATATTCCCCTAAAAAAAAAAGAGCAAAACCCATCGAAGAATATTCTACATTATAGCCCGCGACTAATTCAGCTTCTGCTTCTGGTAAATCAAAAGGAGCTCGATTAGTTTCTGCTAAACAAGAAATAAAGAACATAATAAATACAGGAAACAAGGGAATACCAAACCATATCTGCTTTTGCGCGATTACAATCTCACTAAAATTACAAGAACCTACACAAATTAGTACCGTAATAATAATAAGACCGATAGAAACTTCATAAGAAACCATTTGAGCTGCAGATCGTAATGCTCCTAAAAAAGCATATTTAGAATTACTGGACCAGCCCGCTGTAATAATACCATAAACGCCTAAAGAAGATATAGCAAATAGATAAAGTATACCTACATTTAAATCTGACAATACCATACCATAATCAAAAGTAGGGGTCGGAGATTTCCCCGCCCTCCGAACCATACGTGACAGTTTCCCATCATAAAGCTCTCCGCCACTGATTTACTAAAGCACGTCAACAAAAATATATATATAGATTGACGCGCTTCACGAGGTACTTATTGAATGAGATCGTAGCAGCATTTGAGTGTCTGCTATGACCAACCCGTCTTTTCAGAAGAGTTGAAGCGTCGCCGCCTTCACCACAACATCTGTGGCAAGGAAAGGGCTACACCCTCTACCATCAAATCATGACTGCCACCCTTCAGTACCTGGCTTAGTCGATTTCCCTATCCACTTACTACAGCGGCTCCGCCGACCCTCTCACTAGAGAGTAGGTCGATCCCGTGATTGCGTCTTCGACTCTTTTCACCTGTTTGTTGAGGTAAGATGTCCGCATAGTATTATTCCCTTATTGAGAATGCCCCCGAAAAAAAAAATATATATTTTTTTCCGTCTTCGGCCTCCGTTATACCTACCAAAAGAACCGATTACGAGACCAAGTCGTTATCCGCTGGCTTGGTGAATGCTGTCGTTCAGCAGCTACGTAATTCGGATTCGTCAGCCTCATCAACCCCAACAGTATCTCCCGAGTCGTCCTTTGAAATAGGGGTCTCCTGTGACTTGGTTTCCCAGATGCTTTTCCACGCGCATTGCGGCAACGCTACCTCTGGGTGATTTACTCCATTGACGCAGACTAGAGATCGGGCACCAGGATATGCCCCATAATGACGAAAACACCTTGCACGGCGCGCGGTATAACAGCCCAAGCAACCAAACTTAACATAAATGTAATTACTGGAGCCATTATAAAAATAAATAAATTAGCACTACTTGGTAAAATAGGTTCTTTTATCATTAATTTTAAACCATCTGCTAAAGGTTGTAACAATCCAAACAATCCCACTACATTAGGACCCTTTCTACGTTGCATAGAAGCCATTACTTTACGTTCAGCTAGAACTAAGAAGGCTACTCCTAGTAAAAGGGGTATTATTATTCCAAGTATTTTGGCTAAAATACCAATGATATACAGTCTCATTTTGTTGGCTTTTTTTTCTATCTCATTTCATACGAAAAGCTACAAAAAATATATATATATATATTTTTTTTTTACAATAGCTTTAGAAAAACATGGGTTGTGGACCGCAGGCTACTTTAAGCGGATAATTGAAAATTAAACCGCTTAAAGTAGCCTGAATGAATGATAGCCCCCAAATAAAGTTGTGAAATGTCATAAGAATTATGAACATGACACCTTAATTGGCTATGGCCAGAAAACAGAAACCTACCCGCGGAGCTATATATATATTTTTTTGCCGCGGGTTTACGGCTCCTTGCCCTTAGGCATTAACAAAATACTTGCGCGAGAAGAATGCATTAATTTCTATTTTTCTTAGTCCAATCGGAGAACTGGTTAAAAAGCCTTTAAAAAGCTTTGATTCAATTCAGGGCTGATCCAACAAGCTCGTAAAATGAACTGGCCGCGGAGCATAGCATATTTTTCTACTGATTAGCGAAACAAAGAAAAAAAATATATATATTTTTTTTTCTTTGTTTGCAAAACCAACCAAGTGCTACGCGCCTTTTCAAAATACATACATATAAGCATTTCCTATAATTAATGAAGTAGTTTTATCGTTTAGTGCATCTAGCCCATCTATTTTAATATGTATGTAAACTTTACCTAATGCCGCGTTTTACAAACGAGGCGGTCGAGACCAAACAGACAAAAAAATGGGGGGGGGGGTGCGCGGGTTCTCACATAACCCGCGCACCCCCGCATAATGGACGAAGAAGACCGCAGAGCTATATTTATTATTCGGTTCCCACAAAAATGTTACTGGTATACCATCAGCACGAGGCCTCTCCAAAGCGCTGCGGGAGCAACAACCTAAGCAAACCGGTCTAGGGCAAGTACGCGCGTGCCGCGCGGCGTTAGTCAACAACCTTCTTCGCTTTTCTTATGCAAATCTAACGGTTGCTTTTAAGCAGCTACGGTTTTATCCATTCGACTGCTGTTGAAAAAAAAAAGCAGGTTGCATATTACGTGATAGGGCATAGCAAACATATTTTTTTTCAGCGGCAAGGTCGGGACGCCTTTTATGCCCTCTGGATTGACATCATAATGCCCCTTCTAGACCTCAAGCTTCCTCTTAAAGTAATAATTAAGTTATTATAACTTTTGAGTCTATCAAAATATTTGCCTCGTGACATCACCGGTATATGGATACCTTCCTTCCAAAAAGTACTAGGATCCATATTAGAATCGCTAGAATTAATCACGAATATCACCATAATTACAAGCCCAGTTCTTAAAAAAAAAGCAGACTAAATTAAGTTGTATCTTTAAATAAAGTATGATTAGGTTGGTAAAAAAACTGTTTCAGATTTTCTCTCCTTTTTTTAATTACCTCCCCACCAATAAATAGATACAAATAGGAATAACCAAACCACGTCGACAAAATGCCGGTACCAAGCAGCTGCTTCAAAGCCAAAGTGATGCGTTTGGGTAAAATGCCCTAGATATTGACGAATAGCACATATTATTAGGAAAATGGTACCTATAATGACATGAAAACCATGAAACCCTGTGGCTAAAAAAAAGGTAGAACCATAAATACCATCGGAAATCGTGAAAGGTGCTTCTACATATTCCATTCCTTGAAACCCGGTGAAGACTAAAGCCAGCAAAATGTTAGAGTCAAAAGTTACTTCATAGAGCCGTACAACTGGGTTGCCGTTTACTCATCTGACATAATAAAGTGCTCTCCGAACCGTGCGAGATAGTTACCTATCACATGGCTCTCCAACCTGATTTTTTACTTCATAGGGCACGTAGTCCTTTATCTTTATAAAGGCTTAGGCTTAATTCTATTCAGACATGAAGTCAGATTTCCCGTGTCAATCAGGTAAAGTCCATAAATGAAAATCATTTATGTACAGTGATTTAGACTCCTTCTCGCTTTGCCCTTAAACGAATAAGATCGAGTAAAGTGTTTTACTGTTGACAGCTCTCTTTCGAGTAGGCGGATACTACGAGTCCTCCGTCCCGGATAGCCGGATCATGGCTATCTAGTTCACCGGTACTACCAAGGTACTCTTATACTTACATGAAAACACATAAGATTTCCAACTAATGGTGCTAGTTCGAACAGAAAAGCAGCCGTGCTTCCAGTGTTTTTGTTTCATATTGAAATTGGGACCTCCTCCTGCTCTGCCACAGGCAGGCTACCATTCTGCCATGGAGAAGATTGCGCTGTAATATTATTGATTGATCAATAACCTGACCGAACACGCTCGAGTTAGTGTCTCATAAACACCTCACATTCATGAATAACCCATTCGGCTATATTTCCAAGACACGGTCGGAAAAGTTCTCTAGAGTGGGTCAACCCTGTCCTTTCCTTTTGCAACATGCTATTGTCCCGGTTGGTTTAAATGGTAAGTTGCATCCGTCTCATTGCGAGCATCAGCAATGTTATGATTACAAGAGGTAATCAAAAAGTTTCCTTGGTAATCTGACGGTCGCCTGGTAGCTACTAAAGCATAAACAGCTTGTTTTTTGAATCCAGCTAATATAGCATGATGAGCCCAAGTCACGGCAGCTCCAGATGAAAGTAGAATAAGGGTATTTAGAAAAGGAATTCCCCAAGGATTTAACACATCAATTCCTTTGGGGGGCCGAATAGCTCCAATTTCTACCGTAGGTGCCAAAGAAGAATGAAAAAAAGCCCAAAAGAAAGCTAAAAAAAACATGACTTCAGACACAATGAACAAAATCATACCATAGCGAAGTCCTAATTGGACCACAAACGTATGATGTCCTTCGTAAGTGGATTCACGTATAACATCGCGCCACCATACAAACATAGTATATAGGATTATTCCCAAGCCTAAGCTAAGAAGTGTTCCACCTCCCGTAAAAGAGTGCATGTACATAACACCACCAATGGTGCTTGCCAAAGCTCCCAATGAACCCAAAAGAGGCCATGGACTTGGATCTACTAAATGATAAGGATGCTTTTGAGAGACACTCATAATTCGTCCTGTGTTTGCTTTTTAGTCTAATTTATTTGATACCCAAGAAACATAATCATCCAAAGAAACAGCTTCTACAACAATGGATAGGGGTCAGGAAAAGCCCCTGCCCTCCGAACAGTATGGGAGCCTTTCAGCTCGTACTGCTCACCTTCCTAGATCTTAACCTTGGGCCTTAGGCAACCTTCTCCACAATAGTTAGAGTTCTCAGTATCTTCATCTGCGCCGCAGCCAACAAGTAACTGTTGGCGGCGTCGTGGTATTTGTTGTCCACACAGCAGTTTCGTACCTACACTGGTCATAGGTAACTTTTCCCGAGCGAATTTTAGCTCTCATGTCTCTAACCTCTATGCATATCTCCTCGATTAGATCTACAAATGGTACACAATCAAAATAACCCCGCGAGGGTAAACTTTGGCGCCCCAGGTCGCATCTACAATCTTACGCGGGAGCGCTAATTGCTTAGACTTAAAAACCTTTATAGCGTTCAGCCCTCAGTGGGCCCGCGTTTAATTGGAACATATCCTTGGTCTCCTCTGTGGAGCCGAAATCCGCGCGGGCGACCAAATAGAATAGGCAAAAAATATGACCTCCAGCAGTTTTTTTACACAATACTGCTGCCCTCCTTCCGGTTCCGCTTGGCTTGGGTATTTCCGGTGGTGTGAAAAATAGATGACTTTTGCTTGGCTTATTTACTAAATGGGCTGGGTTTTTTTTTTATTCAAAGTATTCCTTACAAATCTCGGTGTCATTTTTTTTAGCTTTCTTCAAATAGCCTTGTACCAGACAAAGGATCGCTCAATATTCGGGTGAATCGGTAGTATCTGCCGTGTTTGCTTCTGTAGATTTTGACTTATATGGTTATCGAGAGACGAACAAGATCTGTCCAGTTTAACTTGAGCGTAAACTAGCGTATAGACTTGTGGAGAGCTCCTGTTGTCTTAGTAAAGGAAAAGTACGATCTTGGATTGGCCCCCTTCGCACGACCTGAACAGGCCTGTAATACTATGAGGCCTCTGAACTCCCTCACGACACTGCCATGGGGATGCTTAGCCCCGACTTCCATAGGTCCGAATTAGGTTTTACCTTCTAGTGAGAATTTAGGTCCTTGCGCGGGCGTCTGATTTCTCGGACTTGCTCTGTATGGAGTGCCCCGTGGTTTCTCGAGTGCCGCAGAAGCTAATGCCATCAACTGCGGGTTTGACACTATTGGTCTACTAACCACTCGCTCGCCGCTATATCCTGCTTGGGACGTTCGGCCCAGCTTAAGACGGGCTCCGCGTTTCAAGCTCGTTATCCTAACCATATCCTCTGCTTTCCCGGGGAGCCCTAATGGGGGCAGGCCCATCGATCCCCGGCTTTTCCCTACTGCTCTAGCCATGATATTACTATGATAGCTTTTTTGGGTAGCTCGCACCCAGGTTTGCCCTGTTCGAGAAAGTGCGACTGAGCCAGAGTGGGCTCAGCAGTCGGCCTATTTATTCGGGCGCACGCATAAACGCATGATTAGTTCCACAAAGTTCACTGCACTGACCATAGTAAACTCCTTCTCGTTTAATAAAAATGGAAGTCTGATTTAAACGACCAGGTACAGCATCACATTTTACACCTAAGGAGGGTACAGCCCAGCTATGAAGTACATCAGCAGATGTTATAATCATACGTAGATGAGTTTTTGCTGGTACAACTACTCGATTGTCTACTTCTAATAAGCGCAATTGACCCAATTCTAAGTCATCTTCCGGAATCATATAACTATCAAAAGTTAGTGACTGTTCATCAGAACTGTTATAGTCTGAATACTCATAAGGTTGGGTCGACGGCCAGTCCTTGGTCCCAAGGGCCCATACGCCTCCCACCAAACTGTACTTGCAAGTTTCCCCGCAAACAGCTCTCCACGCCCATTAAAACTCGAAGAGTAGAATGTCTAGTTCTTTCCCACCCAGGGATAAAACGTAATATACTCTCTACAGCGGATCTTCGGGTGGCTTATCAGGGGTCTGCTTCTTGTTTTATTGAGCCATGATCTTAGTGAAACCTTGAAAGGTCAAAACTTTGGCCCTTTTGTTGATATGTCTGTAATAAGGTGCTTCCGCAATTTCAGTAGTTTTATAAGCAAGACACAGATCATATAGGAAAAAAAAGTATGGGACCTTACTGCATAGTTAACCACATAAAACGAATCCAATCTAGTTATCCTTTGTTCAATAAGTGCAACGTTCGAAAAAGGGGTGATAGTCCAAGTTGTAGGAATGAAATGACCCAATGAACCCATGGTTTATTTATTAATCCCCGGGCCTTATGTCCTTGTTCATTGTTTTATAGCAATAGGCTTTCCGTTTACTTCTTGTTCCTAGCACCTATTGATGTTCCAAAAAAACTTACCGGTTGCTTGGAACTAAAAGGATCTGTCCTTCATTTTCTCAATAATGATAAGACGGGTCACGCCCTGAATCGTCGAGAATGGACTCGCCGACTCCTGAAGTAATGTTCCCAAATTTTAATTTGATCTTGCGATATGCAGTTTTGTAACGTAACTCTTTATCAGGTCAAATAGACTAAGATATTAACATTTTCACCGTAAGTAAATCCTCTGTGACCCTTGAGTTTTCGCCGAAATTGCCCGACGTCCCTTGCGAGCGGCCGAGACTCCGGTACAGTATAAGCGCTGGTCCCCTTCGGTAAAGTTCTTGTTCTTGATGTTACCTACTAGAGGACCTCCGTCCCCAAAGAAGAAGAGCAAGCCTCTCTGAGGCTCGTTCTTGTTCTTTCGGCAGTTTTGCCATTACCGTGGTTGTTGCCAACGTTAGGGGATCCCCTATTCCAAAAAATGACGGGGCCGGGCCTGTTAGATTCGAAGTCGTATACCACTGGCTGTGGTGCTGATAGATTCAATACTTCAGCGCTGTTATTGGACATTGCAGGCTGAGCAGTCTATTTCTTGTATATTGCCTACACCGAGAAGAGGAATGTGTACCTCCAGCGACTTAAAGAATGGAACCATAGGCCTATTAGCTGGGGGAGCCTTTTCAGTCTATAGGTTTAACCTCAACTTCCCGTTTCTGGCATGCTCTAGTCCTTTCAGTCTTTCAACGTCAAACGAAGAATAATTTTGGCTCATCTTCCTTTTGGTAAGCCAGAAGCTTTGCAGACCATAGAACCAGTCCGGTGCATTTCGTTGCACGTCCATCATTCTTGTGAAAGGGCGCACTCCAATACCGTTGATGTCCAATAGCTTTGATAGTAATTGTTGGATCTACTACCTCGTCCATTGAATATAATAAAGCAAAAGATGGTATAGCAATAAACATCAGAATAATACTAGGAAAAATGGTCCAAATAATCTCTATAGTAGTTCCATGAACAATCCTTTCTGGAATTGGATTTCTTTTATAGTGAAAATGCCATAAAGCGCGAACCAACATCCATAATACAAAGATCAAAATAATTATTAGGAAGAAAAAAATATCATGATGTAAGATAGGGGTCAGCGCTCGATGTCTGCCCTCAGAACCATACGTGACAGTTTTCCGTCATAAAGCTCGCTACCTCGAACCTCGGCCTGAGGAGGGGCGAAGAAGCATGCTCTGCCCCCTTCTCCAAAACAAAATATGAAACGTAACGGCGCTACGCACACCTTTCTTTGTTCGCAAAGCGAACAAAGTGGACATGTGTTAAACGGTCAGTCAGCAGGGAAGCTTGCATAGAAACAAGCAAAAAAAAATATATATATATTTTTTTTTCTCACTTTATTCCACAAACTATTGCGCAGTGGCATCATCAAGGCTATAGACTGATTGCTTCGTAACACGTAGCTAAGATGATGGTATCGTTGAGCGCGTAACAGTCCATTGTATGCTTCATCCTTGCATTTACAGGCTTTCACTCGCTCTTTAACTGAGATAGGGACACGGGAAAAAAATATATCTATTTTTTTTTTCAAAGCCCCTTCCTTATGTACCTCAGAGAGGATACGAAACGGTCTTAGGTTGATCCCCTTAATAGCTAAAACTATGCATTCTTACTACGGGATCTCTGAATTCTCCCTGTACAGGGAGTTAGTTCCCCAGCTTCCACCATCACGGATTTTAAAGGGTTAGATCCTTGCGTGAATGCCTGATTTCTCGGGCTATTCCTGTATAAAGTGCCACGTGGGGACTCAAGTCCCGTGTTCGCAATTGATATCGAACGCGAGTTCGGCCGTTTTGCAGGCTTACTATCCACGCGTATGCCTTGATATTTTGCTTTAGACATACGGCCCGGAATTGGATGGACTAGATTCACGTATCAAGTTTGTTATCCTGATCTTTCCTTATGCTTTGTCGAAGCATCCTAGTGAGGGCAGTCTCAATGTTCTGCGAGTTTCACATGATGCTTTCGGGGCAATCTTATTGCTAAGGATGTCCCACCTGTGTAGCTCACATCCTGGCTATCGCCAGCTTGAGCAGATGTGGCAGAGTTGGAGCAGAGCTCTGCAACCGTGATGATATATCTAGGCGCACTCAATTATTCCTTGCATCATAGGTGTTGCTGCGTCTTGAAATCCTAATTGCCAAGGTTCCGCAGCGTCACAATAAGCAATTGGAAATAGCCATGTATTTTTCAAACTCATTTGGTATATTCTTGTTTTTTTCAGAACTACTTCAGCCCTTCAACAGGCGCCACAAAAGGGCCAACCAACAAAAAACTCGATTTTTTTGTTAGACGCCCATTCGGATAGGCAAACCCGGGGTAATAATCCTATAAGAACCCAGAAAATAAAAAGATCTAAGATTAAACCCACCCCGTAGATTATAGTTTCGTATCATAAAACTCTACGTTCAAATTAATAAAACTTAAATCCTAAGAAAGATATACTTCTTGCTAAACTCGAGAAATAAAAGAACCTAAGTTCCCAATGGCTCTTTAAGAAACAAAAATATTTTCATATCTTATAAAAATGAAGGAGTTTGCGTTTGGGACAGGGTACTTAATAGATAATTTAGGTGGTAATTTTTTTGTAGGTGTCTGTTGAAGGTCTGCTTATGATACTTGTGGCCTTTCTTCCATGGTCGTTTGTCCTGCATACTGATTTTTAATCTTATCGCGCAAAGACCCTTAGCTTGCAGCTTGTTGTATTTAGCTTTTACTAAACGCTGAACAGCATCATCTAGACGTGGCTGTTCATTCTTCATCAGTACTTCTTTTTTTTACTACCTAATCAAACCAACAAGCATTAATTTATTTCATGTAAGGCTCTTCAGCCTTTCTTAAAAGCTGATCCGTGTTTTTAGCTTTATCAGTAAGTACCTGATAATCAAACTTTAGCTTTTCCAATTTTAGGCTTTTCTCTCACAATTCTAATGCATTCGCTTTATTTAAATTGTGCACGTACAACTAAGTACCCCGCCGCAGTAAAAGCGCCTATGGCATTACCAGCTATCTTATTTTCGTTTCGCCAAAATGACAGAGAATTATGAAAACTTTGTGTGGTTGTTTTTTTATGTAATTTTATTTAAACAACCTTTAAAATAGAAAATATTTTAAACTTTAAACCTAAGATTCCACGCTAAATAAAGATAATAAGATTATTTTTTTTTTTCATCTGTGCGTAACACTTTCCTAAGCTCTAAACGTTGAGGGTACTGAAGTTCCAGATTATTACCTATTAAGTTTACTTTTATTTGTAGGGCTTTATAGTCTACCTTATCCTTATAAAAAGCCAAAATAATCATGAAAATAAACTATTTATTATAGACGGTGGGTTCTGGGTTCCATCGCAAGGCCGCTTCGGCTGGAATGCCCAATTAATAGGATTGAGGATAGAAGGCGTAAACCGGAGCAAATGCCTTTTCCGTCACGAGGGGTGGCCAGTAGACCGCGTCAACAACTCCTTTTTTATATTATATAAAGTGTCGGCTACGTTCTTAAGGTCTAAGATTATAGTCGTCTATTGGAGTGTACTCACGATTTACAAGGCTTTTTCATATTTTCCTTTGTAGTTTGCCAATTCCTTGAATTCATTCATTAGTAACCCAAGCCTTTACATTCAGACTCAAGGATTCCCTAACAGCATTGTTGTTTTCTCCTGAATTGCTATTTGAACCAATGGTTCGTGGTAGGAGTTCTCAAAACCTTTTTCAACAAATTATTATTTTAAATATTTATTTTTATATTTGCCGAATACGGAAGGGTTTTTTAGGGAAACAAAACCGGATTCTAGTATAAAGCATGCTAGATCCACATCAACAATTCGGTATCCTCCCCCCCCCCTTCCCTTCTATTATCAAATAAGACTTACTTTAATTTAGTAAATTTATCTTATTGCTCCTTTAACAACCAAGTTAAATGAATCTTTATATAAGTATAACGCCAACGCAGCTTACTTTTTTGCATTTAACTCTTTAAGCTGGAGTCGAAGGGCCCAATAGATAGAGTAAGCTTTTTAAAATAATTATAGGTCATTATGTTGGGCAGAGAAAGCTTCAGTAATCACGCAACATGCTTGATGAAAGCAAGTCATATATCATAAATTATCCCCAAACATCACTGTTATTGAGTCGAACTTAAGCCTTCGAAATACTCCCCCTCAAAGTGCTTGCAAGATTTTCAAGCACGCGGCTCTTGTTTGGTATTCGAAACTAGCATAATTGAACAACTATGATGGCATAAACCAAAAAAATATTTTTTTTTATGAAGACCCAGTTCGTACCATAACTGTATAATGATGAAAAAAACTGATTGTTTCACTTCCAATTCATTGTACTATGAAAACTCTAACGCCATTGCTGATGATTTTAACGCTGAGAGCACCAGACCGCATAGTGCGGCATATATATATATATTTATTTATTTTGCCAAGCCGCCCCGCTTCAGGCCCAAATTTACCCACTTTTTTTTCAGAGCTCATTATCGAATAAAAATAAAAAAAAATAGAAAAAAAAATTTAAGCTTAATTCTTAAGTAAAAAGGGCCCCTGGGCCTTCAGTTTGGGAGTTAAGCCTGCTAAATAAAATAGGGCGTTCCTTTTTAAAGAAAAAGCGAGCCCCGGGGGCTGCGTTCCTCACTGGCAAATCGCGGAACGGTTACTGGCACGTGCTATGGACGAAGCCACAGGCGAAGCAATCGAGTGTAGCCAGTTTACCCGCCTACGCGCGTAGCTTGATAACTACAAGCAAACTAAACACGATGCATAATGCATTATAAGTGCTTCGCACAACTGAATCTGTTCTACATGATCAGTATTAATCTCCCGTTAACCATGTGCCCATAATATGTAAAAAACAGAGCCTACAAAGGCTTTGGTTATTTGCTAATAAGTATAATCAACCTCTTGGAAACACACAGTTAAACCAATACAATGCTTAAAGGGATTCAAAGTAGCAGATTATGCAATTTGTGGATTATTCATATAATGGAAAAACCACTTGGCTTTGATTCAGTTCTGCAATAACATAGTAATTAGATGCTACGCCATGGGGTAGACCCATGGTTCAGGATTAAAAGCTAGGCGTGCCTTGAAACACATGAAAAATTTACATGCTTTATGCTCGATAGCTTGAACATGCTGTACTTACATAAATAGGAGTTAAAAAAACCCGAAGGAATTGCGTTTAACCATAAGATTTATCCATATGAGGCCTAACTTAGGCATAATCTATAGTATGCTGCGTTTTCTAAATTTGTTTTTAAATAAAGGTAAGGTAGTTTTTAGACATGCTCTGAACAATGCCATAGTAAGAAGCTAAATCCTGTATCAATATATTCAGCGCACTTAACAGTTATTTGCGCTAACCGCGGAACTCTTAGAAAAAGAACACAAAAAAATACTTGGCTGCGCTTCGCGCCTTTGGCCATAGAGGCAAAAGTTGCAGTAAAGGGGTTTGGATTGAATAGAAAAGATAAATGCATCAAGGGCAATGCAGTAACTTGGAAAAGAAAACGAGCCGTCATGCCACCACCTTTATTCCTATTTGCTGCCCCGCCCCACGCCTTTTGGCGGTTGCAGCACGCAGCAATTTATTTTACAAAATAGAAAATTTGTTTACTTTTCGATTCTTCGACCACTAAAATGGAAAGTAGAACTTAAGTCGTCCGCCCCGGCATACGTAAAAAAAATAGAGATTTTTTTTAGTTACCTTTTCTTTTCTTCGCCCCACATTTATCATTTATTATTGGCTTTACGAAGGACTTTAGTCCCGGAAAACGTTAGCTTTCCGGGGGTTTACCCGCTTTCTTTGCTTTGTGCGAAAGAAAAGCAGAGATTGAAAAGGCACAGTGAAAAAAAAAAGAAGCGTACAAAAAAAAATATATATATATTTTTTTTTGTACGCTTCTTAATGGCTTCAGAGAGCTGAAGCCCTCAAATATCTCTGATTTTTTTGATAGTATTTTTAAAATCTATAGCATTTTGTCGGAACACATCCTGTCTTTTGACTTGAGTAGTTTTATGCATAGTAAGTACTATAGCTCCAATCATGGCTACTAATAAAATAAGACTAGAAACCAAAAACAAAACAAAATAGGTGGTATAAAGTAAATTGCCTAATGTTTCCAAATTAGTCCAACTTTGTAGCTTTTCAGCATAAACTGTATATGTTAAATAAGTTGTACTCAATTTCGTTGGTAATATTGGAATGTAATCATTATCTACAATGAAAAAAATTTCCAACAAAAAAATAACTCCAATAATACCACCTACAGGTAAATAACGCAATACATTCTCGTGAATTTCTGCTATTTTAATATTTAACATCATAACGACAAATAAAAATAAAACGGCAATAGCTCCTACATAAACCACTAAAAAAATCATAGCAAAGAAGTCAAGACCTAACAAAACAAGTAAACCCGAAGTGTTGAAAAAAACTAAAATGAAAAATAAAACAGAATGGACTGGATTTTTAGCACGTATTACCATAACACTAGAGACTAAAGCAATGCTCGAAAAAACAGAAAAAAGTATCATGGTTATTTTACTAAGTCCCTTTTATTATTTGCTTTAACAATGAAAAAAAATCTATATATTTTTTTTCTACGCGTCATCTCTTCTCCAGATGATGATGCGAGCAAACACAAACCAAGCAGAAAAACAACTAAAGCCAACACATGTACACAGCATAGAAAAAGAGCCCCATAAGAAAGAGATCCCGCTGGTGAGAGGAAGGGGTGCAAAATAAGAGCGCTCTCGATACGAAATAAGCCTTCGGTTATAAAGTGCAACAGGAAGCAAAAAAAAAATATGTATTTTTTTTCTTATCCGCCTCCCTCCCCCCCGCTTTGGACATAGCTCATTAGAAGGCTTCGTGAAACGACATCATAAATAAAAAGTGTCTCAGGTTCTTGTCAGTCGAGTAGATAAATCTCGATATATCGTAATAGTAAATGCATGGCGAACTTTGCGTATAGTTAGATACAAAACTATCTTTCGCCCGTGAAACCCGTAGATTATTTTTTGATTTTGAATTCGCATAAAGCAAATTCATCATGTATGATAATTAATGACCATCTTTATTTCTAAACTTTATTCCTTGTGCCCTTAAGGAGACACTCTTGAACCTTGCATCACCGGAGGCTCTCGGAGCTGAAACCGCTTCGAGTTGTTTTCGTACGAAACGATTCATAAATTAGCTATGTAAATGAGCGCTTTTCACTTTTGCTTCTTAACCAAATATTGGAAAGCACATGATTGGGGTCTTCGACCCCAACTTATGAAATTGGGGCAAGGAGAGGCTTAGAAACTTTGAGTTTTATTCTCGTCTAGAACAAACATAAATGACACAAAATCACGCATACTTTGTCCATTAGCTTATGGAAAAAAGGCGCGCAGCAAACCAACAAAAAATCTAGGCGCACAAAAATATATAGATTTTTTTTCATATATATTAGAAAATGCAGAAAAGTGAAAAAAAAACATTTTTTTTAGCTCTTCAAATCCATTTGATTATGCTTCGCCTTTCCTTTTTTCCAAAAGTTACCATTAATTATTTAAGAAAAAAAAAACATAAATAGAAATTAACGCTCTATTCGCTGCGCGAATGTAGGGCAAATCAAGCTTGGCTTCGAGGTATTTCTTCATATATAATATATATATGAAAAAAGGCCGAAAGAAATAAAAATATTTTTTTTTATTTTCTCTCAAGACTTTGCCTCGAAAAGCGTCAAGCAACGAAGCAACTTCTTGGTTTCGCCTCGCGCTAAAATAAGAAAAAAAGAATTCATCATGGTTTGCAGTCCGCTAGAACAATTTGCAATTATTCCATTAATTCCTATTCATATAGGAAATTTCTATCTTTCATTTACGTGCGGAGCTCGCGCCCACTACTCGATGGTGTAAACACTTCGTCGGGGTTTTAGACGATAATCCAACTCCCGTTTACTTCGATGCCGTGGAGTCAGGAAAGTGTTCTGTACAGGATAGGTTTACGAATCTCGAGGATGGCCGCTTTTTTGGAAGGAAGACGAATATGAGGACTGATCTACTCGAATAGCCGATGGTAAACGGTGAAAGGAAGCCCCTGGGTCAGGATACAAACCATGTTCACGCCGGCACACGCCGGTCGAGCCTAGAGGATCCTAAACAGAACGCGCGGGTAGATCAACTGGGGTGACGGCTATGAGGGTGAGTACCCAGGATACTGTGGAATGCGCTCGAGGATGGATGGAAAACCTCCCACAAAATAAGTGGCGAGGAATGTAGTCCTGGCTCTCTTCGGCTAAGTAAAAAAAAATACTTTTTTGAAGATGGCTGCCGAAATAAAGCCTCTATTGAACCTTTGGCCGGTCCCGAGGAGAGAGGAGCCGTATGATGGGAGACTATCACGTACGGTTCTATAGGAGGGGAACGGCTTTAAACCTTAAGCCTAAGTAAGGCTTAAATGGAGCAAAAAAAAAATCTTTTTTTCCCCTACCGCCCCAATTCATCTTTGTTTATGCTATTAACTATTAGTTTAGTATTGCTTTTAGTTCATTTCGTCACTTTAAATGGAGGACACTTAGTACCAAATGCTTGGCAATCCTTTGTGGAAATTATTTATGATTTTGTGCTTAACTTGGTAAATGAACAAATAAGCGGTCCTTCTTCGATGAAACAACGCTTTTTTCCCTTAATCTTTGTTACTTTTACTTTTTTATTATTTTGTAATCTCATTGGTATGATACCCTATAGTTTTACAGTAACAAGTCATTTTATAATTACCCTGGGTCTTTCATTATCTCTCTTTATCGGAATCACTATAGTTGGATTTCAAACACATGGGCTTCATTTTTTTAGTATTTTATTGCCGCAAGGAGTACCCTTGTCGTTAGCACCCTTCCTAGTACTTCTGGAGCTAATCTCCTATTGTTTTCGCGCATTAAGTTTAGGAATACGTTTATTCGCCAATATGATGGCTGGTCATAGTTTAGTAAAGATTCTAAGCGGGTTTGCTTGGACTATGCTATCTATGGGGGGTATTATGTATTTAGCACATCTTGCTCCTTTTTTGATAGTATTCGCATTAACTGCTTTGGAATTAGGTGTTGCTATATTACAAGCTTATGTTTTTACTATTTTAATTTGTATTTACTTAAATGATGCTATAAACCTTCATTAAAAGACTGGTGTAAGGAGCATCAAAACAGTTGCTACATCACTTCTTTACTTTTTAAGCGCGTCATCATTAACCATAATAAAAAGCTGGATTTGCTTTTGATGACGCAAAATAATGCACACCAATGGTCGGAGACCTTTGAACGCGCGGGATGCAAAAAGCTACGAAAAAAAAAATATTCTATATATATATATTTTTTGCTGCGCCCTGCGGCCTTGTAGAGTTCCCTGTTGGCGGAAGCGAATGTCCCAGGACCCGGGGAACTAATTCCTACTGAGACAAATAGGCCGCAGGTACTCCCCCCCCCCCCCGCAGCTTGACAAAAAAGTTGTCTCTGGTTGCCCCGGTGTGCTGATAATCGTGCGCTACCTGTAAGGTGCACAAAGAAAAAACTACGCGAATATTACTAGCTTTCTGGTTAAATTTTTGATAGAAAAAAGGCAAGCAAAAAAAATATATATTTGCTGCGCCCACTCTCTTGCAACCCTTCCTTGATGCGGCAAACTTGTCTTGAGCTGAGAGGCTTAATGTCTGATTCTGAGAAAGGAATAATAGTTTAATTATGATAAAAGCAATGAAATTCTTATAAATGAGTAGCCAAGCGCATAACGAAGCTTGGCCTTTTTTTCTTTCCCCAATCCCCGAGTGAAGCAAAAGGGGGCGAAGCGCAGAAAAGTTTCTAAATAATGCGCTTCGCCTCCCTCGTTGCCTGATCCCTTTTTTTTTTCCACTTTAAATAGTTTACCACCATCTATAATGCGAAAAACTACGATTGGCTTGAGCCAGTTTATGAAGATCATCCCTTTTTTTACGTGCAATCCCCATCTTTCGGGAAGCATCCAATATTTCATCAGCTAAACATTGATCTAAGCTCATGCTTTTTTTGTTTATACGGCGTTTGGCTGCTGCTTCGAGCATCCAACGAATGGCTAAGGTTTCTTGACGATTTGTCGCTATAATAGATGGTACTAATTGAGTAGTACCAGAAATTCTTACCTTTTTCACTTCACAAACAGGCTTGACATTTTCTATGGCATTAACCAAAAGTCTTAATATATCGCCATGCTGAGCTAGACAATGAAAAGTTTTATAAACAATAGCACGAGATCTCGTTTTTTTACCATCAATCATGCAAATATGGACCAATTTTTTTATTAATTGTTTTTGTTTACCATGCAAGCCCCGGATATAGCCCAAATTGTCTGAGCTATTGTATGTGCTTGCCCCACGACCTTTAGGTCTTGATGGCACATGCCCTGGAAGGGCATAGCATAAATATCTACAATGCAATAAACGACGCGCAAAAAAGCTTTCTGAAAAAAAAAATAGATTTTTTCCGCTAAATGGCCAATTTTCATTTTTTTTCATTCTAGCCTTTTCTGAAAGTTTTGATTGGTGAAACCAATCAAGGGATGAAGCAAGCACAAAGCTGAAATTCGATGATTTGACAAATAAATTCATATAGAATCTTTGGGTTTTTTTGTACCATATTTAGATCTGCCTCGACGTCGACCCGGTATTCCCTGCAAATCTTTAATTCCTCGAATACAATGGTATTTCACACCTGGCAAATCTTTTGCTCTACCCCCTCTAACCATAACCACAGAATGCTCTTGCAAATTATGGCCTTCGCCGGGAATGTAAGCAATTATCTCATTTCGATTGGTTAAACGTACTTTGGCTATCTTGCGTAAAGCCGAATTAGGTTTCTTTGGTGTTCTCGTCGAAACACGCAGGCATACTCCTTGCTTTTGAGGACATTGAGTTAAAGCTCGGGTACGTTGTGTGCGCCGTTTTGACTTTCTACCATGACGAATCAATTGATTTATTGTAGGCATATTTCACTTACTTGGTTTTTTTTAGAAAGTTGCATAAAATTTTTCTTTCCTATTTCTCATGCTTTATTCGTTATGGGAATGGGGCCTTTGGCCGCTATACCCTGCGCCCTTTCATGACTATGCTTTCTACGATATTTATTAACCATAAGAGCACGAAAAAAAAATAATAAGAGAGGACAGTAGTTAAGAACTATAATAAAGGGCGAAAACACTGAAAAAAAGTATTTTTTCAATTGTTTGTGTCCTTTCCTTTTTTAAACAAAAAATTCCTACGTGCACTAGAAAGCTCATTTTACTTGGCTCTCGGAGCATATGTAAGTAAGGCTACCCCTTACGGGATTCGAACCCGTGTTCTCGCCATGAAAAGACGATGTCCTATACCCCTAGACGAAAGGGACAAAATTATTTCAAAGAAAAAAGGTCAGCCAGAGCTGCGCTGCAATAAAAATGCAATAAAAAGAAGTGGCACAATTTGCGGCCTGTGGCCCGTTTATGCGCCACTTTTCTTTTTCATCTACCTACGATAATTCATAACGCTTTCAACTAAAAAAAAATCTGTACCTGTTGAACATTACATCAAGAGCGACCTTTAATAAAATAGCGTCTGCATTTCCCCTTTTCGGATAAATTAGGTGAGAAAACAAAATATATATATATATCTATTTTAGCAGTAAAAACGCAAGCTAATCTAATCTAATCGAATCAACATTCGAACTTAATTACGTTAGTAATGCACGTAACTGCGGATGTTGACTACACAGTGCAGTCACAGAAGGCATACTTAAAATAATGCAATACGGTAATACTAATCTCTAGAGAATGCTGCCCGAACTGCTATTCTTTTTTCATATATATATGTTTTTTCTTTGTAATAATGCAGCCTACATGACACGTAGTGCTTAAGAAATTTATGCTTGTAGCTCAATCGGATAGAGCACCAAACTACGGATTTGGGGGTTGAGAGTTCGAATCTTTCCAAGCATGGTTTACTAAGATAATACATCTAATAATAAAGAAGCGGCTGCAGCGAGGCTGCCCTTCTTATTAGTAATAAAGAAGCGGCTGCAGCGCGCCCCTGCCTTTCGGACCCTTGTTACTTTTTTATTATTGTGCTGCGGAAATAGCTTAATGGTAGAGTATAGCCTTGCCAAGGCTGAGGTTGAGGGTTCAAGTCCCTTTTTCCGCTTAAAATGTATGCCAGGCCGATGGGGGGGCAGCCTCGCGCTGCGATGGGTGCGGTGGGCTTGGCGCTACAGGCCGAAGGCTGGCGCCCACATTATTCGCATAACAAATGATGGGAAACGGTACGGAGAGTCATTGGTGCGCCGGCGTTGCAGCCAGCGGCTTAGAAAGATAGACTTAGTGCCATTTGATGGGTGACTAAGAATAGGGGAGAAGGGTATAAAAAGAAAAACGTAATGAAAAATAAAGTAATTGCTAGTAGTAAGGATTTTTCACGATCCATTGTTTTATATAGAATCCATTTTTTAGGTGTATCAAAATACATGATTTTGACAAAGCGTATATAATAAAAACAACTCATAACACTAGTAACAACTCCTATTAAGGCTAGTAAGTAAGCGCCACAGCCTAAAGCAGCAAAAAACAAATAAAATTTGCTACAAAATCCGGCTAAGGGGGGTATTCCTGCGTATGAAAACATAGTAATAGACAAGGTAATAGCTAAAATAGGATTAGTTTTTGCTAAAGCACCACAATCAGCTATATATTTGAAACGATTTTGACGTAATGCTAAAACTATGGCGAATACATTGATGGTCATTAATACATAAATAAAGACACCAATTAGTAGGGATTGAATACCTTCTATGGTTCCGCATGAAAAACCAATAAAAAGATAACCTACATGTCCAATAGAACTATAAGCTAAAAGTCTTTTGACTTTGTTTTGAGCCATAGCAGCCAAAGCACCTAAGATCATAGAAGCAATGCTGCAAAAAAAGAATAGTTGTTGCCATGTTGGATCATAGAAACTATAAATAAAAACACGTACCATATTGGCAAGAATAGATATTTTAGGTGCAATAGAAAAGAATGCAGTAACGAGAGTAGGTGAACCCTCGTATACATCAGGTGCCCACATATGAAAAGGAACTGCAGTGATCTTAAATAAAAAACCTACAGCAATAAATAGAATCCCCATAAAGATACCACTAGATTGAGCACCAAATAAAGTGATTTCATATCCAGTGAAAATCTTAGCTAATTCCTCAAAGTTGGTAACTCCAGTAAATCCATAAATCATAGAACAACCAAACAATAAAATTCCAGAGGAGAATGCACCTAAAATAAAATATTTTAAGCCAGCTTCTGTAGAAAATTCAGAGTCTCTTTTCGATGCTGCGATCACATAGAAACATAAACTTTGAAGCTCAATAGCTAAATACATGGCAATTAGATCATAAGCCGAGATCATGAAAAGCATACTGCAAGTAGAAAGTAGAATTAAAACGATAGATTCAAAAGCATTCAAACTCTCTTCTTTGAAATAACCCAGACACATAATTATAGTGCTAGCCGTACTTACTAATAGAAAGATTTGGCAAAAATATGTAAAATTGTCTATTATTAAATTATTATAGAATAAATTGGCAACAGTTAGAGGTGTGCTAGAAGCCACCAATAAGATAGTTATTAGATACCGATAGGGTGCTTTTCCCCCCCCCCGGTCAGAACCACACGTGCGAGTTTCCCCGCATGTGGCTCGTCCATGATAACTTTTTCAGGTCTACAGACCGAAACCCTCTAAGGTCGGGCCTGCATGAACAAAATAGAACACTGATCATTTTGGAGTTCGCGTGATGCTACATTGTCTTCAATTCCTTTATTGGTTACGTCCGTAGGTAGATTAATCAAATTCGCTGTTTTACCTAGCTATTGCCTTAATGTTTTATTTAGGATCGTATATTGACGTAGGAAGTCTCATTAATATGAGGCTGAAAGTAGTAGCACTCAGCGAAAAAAAATATTTTTTTTTCTCTTTAATGACATTATCCTCAATTGCTTTTCCGAGTTTGCTATACTTTCCAGACGCGGCGCGCCGCGTCTGGAAAGTATAGCGCATTATCACCTACCTCCTTTTCCTCCGAGGCTTTCACTTTAAAGGGCATCGTCGTATGCTCAACATTAATTGCCCGGTGTATTTCTCAGGGTACATTATGGAAGGATCTGTCACCCATACATTTTGGCTAAAGCCTTGGTCCCCAAGGGATTTTCAAAAGTATTTTTGAAAATCGTAGCAAATTTGCTACGCCCTGCTTTTATCAAAGCCGGTTCCTATAGAGTCCATTTGGATGATCCCTAGTTTGCGCGTTTGGCCGTTTGCTTGTCGTTTAGTTACGTGTACCACTTTTTCTGTTCATTACAGTTACGTCCGGAGGGTTGCCCGCACGTGAGTAGCGTTCGAGCCCACGTGCCTTCCGGCCCCGCCTTTTGTTGGGGGAAGTTACCTTACTTTTATGCGTACGATTGTACTTGCGACGAAACGCGGATAGTACCCATGCTATGGTTCCCTGCGGTCTGATCCCGCATAAGGTTAGGGAGTCTACCCGAGCGATTGTTTTCAACTTTTGTCTTCCCAAACGCGCCCTCCTAGGCGCACAACACTAAGTAAACCAAGCCAACTAACATTACACACTAATGGTGGATAATCATATTTTTTAGAGGTACTAAATACAACTCCATAAATAAGCAAAATGATGGTTGCGTTAATAAGAAAGATCTCTGGGAAAAGCGCTAAAAAATCATGTTCAAACATTTCTTCAAACCTCTTTTTTATGTTTTTTAATTAAATTTTCCATGTTGCACTAAGTTACTTACGGAAGTATGCATACACTCTAGGAAAACTTCGGGGTAAACACCCATCCAAATAACTCCGACAATAAAAGGGAAAAATATTAAAACTTCTCTTCTATTTAAATCGGAGAATTTTTGGAGGAATTTGGGTTTGAAATTCCCAAAAATCACACGATTATATAGCCAAAGAGAATAAGCTGCGCCTAAAATCATTCCAAGTGCCGCCAATGTGGCCACTAAGCTATTTCTTTGGAAAGCTCCTACTAAAATAAGAAATTCTCCGATAAAGCTGCTAGTACCGGGTAAACTCATATTGGCTAAAGTAAAGAATAAGAAAATCGTAGAGAACATTGGCATGGTGCTGACTAAACCTCCATAATATTTAACAAGTCGAGTCTTATGCCGGTCATATAAAACACCAACACATAAAAAAAGGGCTGAAGAAACCAGTCCATGACTTAACATAAGTAAAATACTACCTTCAATTCCTTGTATGTTTAGACTGAACATACCAATAGTAACAAAATTCATATGAGCTACTGAAGAGTAGGCAATAATTTTCTTCAGATCGATTTGTCTTATTGTAGTCAAGGAAGTATATATAATAGCAATAACGCTTAAAGTATAAATGAAAGGAGTAAAATAAAGTGTCGCTTCAGGAAACATGGGTATGGAAAATCTTAAAAAACCATAGGTTCCTAATTTTAAAAGAATTCCTGCCAAGATTACAGATCCAGCCGTAGGTGCCTCTACGTGAGCTTCAGGTAACCAAATATGAACTGGTACCATAGGCACTTTTACGGAAAAAGAAGCAAAAAAAGCAATCCATAGCAATATTTGGCGCCGCTCACTAAATTCTGTGGTTAATAATATTTGTAAATCAGTGGTTCCTGTTTGGAAAAAAATAAATAAAATGGCTAAGAGCATGAAGACAGATCCAAGTAAAGTATATAAGAAAAACTGATATGCTGCTTGTATTTTTCTTTGTCTAGAACCCCATACCCCTATGATAATAGGAGAGTAAGGGATGATAGGCCCTCGGCTTTATCTCCCTATGATAAATGGGTCAAGAAAAAGCTCCTGTAGGTACCCACACCCTTCTCAAAGAACCGTACGTGACACTCTCGCGTCATACGGCTCCCTCTCAAAATAGCGGATGAGCCAAAATAAAAGCCGAGCAAAAAAAAAATATATAGATTTTTGCAGAAAGGGCTTTACGCCTTTTTTTGGCTTGTAGTTCTAAAATATGTTTTTATTTCGGTCTCCTTTTTTGTTCCAGCGACTCATCCCGCGGCCTCGTCAATCACCTCCCGACAGAGGAATTGACCTGAGGTCCTCTTTCAAGACCAGGACGATTATCCTTGTCAGCTAAATAGGTAGTTAACAAATTTACGTCCATCCCCAGGCGTCGGGTACTTTTTTTTCCTCACCACCCTTGTAGCCGTCACCCGTAATTCGCGCAAGTGTGTCTGCACCCCCTAGACTTCACGAAAACTGTTTTTTCGCAGCAAAACTCCATTCTTCCCTGCCTAGGAGCACCCTTTCCTGCATGTTTATACAATATTCGAGTAGGCAGAGTGAAGTCCCGCAAAGTACCCACTTAAAGTTAAAGTACCCCCCAATCCCAAATAGGTCATCCGACGGGTTCGACCAAAAAGCTATGCTTACACACAAGACTACCCTTCTCCGAAAGCTTCGCGGGACCTACTAGTCTTCAGATCGCTCGGAAGGGTTTACTGCACAAGGCTCCTGCAGAGGCGGCGCTTCGCGCCGCGAATATCAGATGCTCAGCTCCGCACAACATAGGGATTAAAACGCTTTCGAAAAAAACATAAAATAGTAAGAGATCCAGCATACAAAACACAGCAATCATGAAAGATTCACAAATTAGAAATGCTATCATATACTCTTTTTTATAACTTTTAATACTGGACCAACCTACTAAAATGCAAATAGGAATTAAAAATGTGGTCAAGACCACGAAAAATAAAGAGATACCATCTATACCTATATAAAAATTGATGTTTGAATAAGGAAGCCATTGAATGGTTTCCACGAATTGAAATTTGGCTGTAGAATTATCAAATTGTATCCAAAAAAAAAGGGAATATAAAAAAGTAATCAAAGAGGTGCACAAACCAATACTTCGTATCAGTCGTATTCTGGGATCAGGGATAACAAAAAGAATAATGCTTCCTAATAAAGGACACAGAATAAGACCACTGAGATTAGAATAAAATGGGGCTAAAAATTGTAACATAAATGTTTACTCTTTTTCCAAAAGATCCCGAGGACGCAACTCTTTTCGCAGGCCGCGGGTCCACATTTCTTCTCGGCTTTCCAGCCATAGCGGCCCTACGGGTATATCATCATAAACCCCGGCACTTATATACATAAGGTCCGCAATAATTGCATAACTTGATGAGCTTTTATAAGCGCATACTATGTAATTGCATGCTTCGCCTTTCGCTGCTTTGCCCAATGCTTTAGGGCTTGCTACTGTGACCGGACGGCCTCAGTCACGGTCGAGGGGGATAAAAAAAGCCGAAAATTTTTTTTTTCGTTTTATGGTTTTTTTTAATTTTATTTTCTTCGATCTAGCATTCCATCATTCCAACCTTTATTTCTTTCTTCCCCTTCTTCAGATTCCTCATAGACCCAAAGCAATTACGTGCTTTATTCGAGGACGAGGACCCTTTTTTTTTCATTACTTATCATAGCTAGACCGCAAAGCATAGCTTAGGCTCCAAAAAATCTATTTTTTTTTACTTGTTAGGCTTCGTCGGGCCTCAGCCCTCCCTCTCAGCAAAGCCGAAAAAAGGGCGTAGCACTGGCTTATCATTGCGTCCCTTAAAGTTTCATGGTATTATATAAGAAAGTAGGCCCCTTTAGTTCGTGCTAATGTCTTTTTCAAAATGAATAAATAGAAAACTCACTATGTAAATAAAATACAATCGATTATCTACCCAAAAAGAAATAAAATCCCACAGACCTATTATGGTAATAAATATGGTTAAGCCAATCAACATTACAAAAGCATAATGATAAACAAAACCACTTTGAAGTTTACTTATCTGCTTGGCTAATTTTCGAAATGTGTACGAAATTCCATAAGGCCCCAAGATTTCAATAGCACCCTTGTCTAAAACTTTAAATGAAACTTCATATCCAAAACGCAAAAAGAACCTAACTATAAAGTCATTAAAAATTTTATCAAAAAACCAGCGCTTATTTAAAAAGCAATATAATCGATTACCCAAAGTACTTGTTTTCAAAGCGAAAATTAATGGATTTGCTACAAAATTTATATTATATGCCATAAAAGCACCTAAAGTACTAAACAAAATAGGAATTAGTTTAATAATTGTTGGAGTAGCAAACTCGGATTCGGCAAGAATTTCATTTTTTGGTAGTATGAAAAGGGAATTAGCCCAAAAATTGGTACCTAAACCAATCATCATATCGGTCCCTAAGCCGTTCCATCGCTGGAACGGCTTGGCTTCAAAACCGTACGTGAGGCTTCCGCCTCATACGGCTCCTCTCAGAATTTTTACGTTTTCTCGCTTGTTTTCAACATGGCAGTGCTTGTCTATAAGTTTTCTACGAACACACAAGGATTTCACTTTGATGTGCTCTACTTTTATGCCCTCGTGGTTTTCTAACATGTTTGGGCGATGTAATAAAGAGCCCTTCAGCATTTTGGTTACCACATTTGGAACCTTTAGATTTCAGTAGATAGTATTTCCGTTGAAGGTGTGCAGTAGAACAGAGAAGCCAAGAGCAAAAAAAAATCTAGATTTTTTGCTGTTGCGCTCTTTTTTCACGCGGCTTTTAATTCTATTGGGCTCTTATCTTGTCTTGCCTTAATGTGCTTGTGACTAGCTATCCAACTCAGTTTGACTAGGTAATATTCTTTTTTTATCCCAAAAGCCGTTGTGTAAGAGTCGTACAAAATCCAGTTATCTTGGTATACTTTTCCTTTGAAGAGCCATTTTTTCTTTTCGGGGAAGTATTTTTGTTTGATTTTATCACGACCCCATGTCGGGTGCCGCCGGTATACCCATGCTCGGATCTTTTGAAAGATATCATGGTCTACTTTTCGAAATATATTGTTGCATTCAGAGTATTTGAAGTAGTTGCCCCATCCCACTACTTTGGGTACCAGGGTTATGATAAGTTGGTAGGCTGCTTTTCCTTTTGAAAATTGAATGGCCCGTCGAATATCTTCGAGAAATCTCCGGCGAGACTCACGAGACGGAGTTATTAAAGTTTTAACTTTGCCCCATTTCCAGATATGATTAATTGAAAACCCTAGAAACTGGAACCCGGATCCGGTGTTGACTATCTGGATCTTATCTGAGTGCAATTCTAGTCCCATGCACTTTAACCACTCCCTCAGGAATGTCTGAGTTTGTTCTATGATCTCCTTGGATTCGTGAAGTACAACGAAGTCGTTGGCATATCTAACCAGTATCGGAATTGGTTCTTTGGGATATGCTCTCAGTGACCACTCTGTTAAAGCTGTCTCCATCCCATGGAGAGCAATGTTGGTTAGCAGTGGGGAGATCACACCATAGGTGCCCCTTTCCATGTACTGAGCATTATTTCCTAATCCGGTCATGAGGCCGACTTTAAGCCAGGCTTTGACCTGTTTGGCTAAATTAGGCAGAGTTTTCAGTTTGTCCAAGAGGGTTTTGTGGTTGATGCGATCGAAACATTCGGAAATGTCCGCGTTCAGCACATACTTGGGCTTGGCTCGAATAGCTAAGAATATGGCTTTGATGGCATCCTGGCAGCTTCGTCCAGGTCTGAATCCATAGGAATTGGGTTCGAAGCGGGCTTCCCATTCAGTTTCTAGGGCCATTTTGGCCAAAGCCTGCTTCGCTCTGTCTTCGATAACACAGATAGGCCAAAGAGATGAAAAGACGCGAAGTTTAGTTCGAAAAAAAAAATATAGATTGTTTTTTGCTTTACATTTTCCAGGAGCAAAGCGTGCCTGATTGACTCTACGTTTTCTTGCGCCTAGTGCAGAAAAGGCGCAAGAAAATCTATATTTTTTTTTTGCTTTACATTTGCTGGGGTGCTCTTCTTCTTTCCGGGGCTTTGATATTATTATTTGACGAATGGGCGTAGCCTTTCCATCCAATTGAAGACCTCTCGCCATTTCTATTTTTTGTGACCCTGAGGCCACCAACTTCTTGTAAATGTCAGGGTCCTTTTTCCTTTGGTTCTCCTGTGTAACTTGTCTCATGGCTAAGAGTCTGGCATGTAGATTTCGTATGAGTCTAAATTGTAGAGCACGCATCTTGTCCATATTGTTGGAGCGAGAAGCTTGGTAAATCCTGGTTTGGAGTCTAAAAACAACTGCCTCGACCTTGGGCCAAGGAATTTGTTCCCAGGATATCGTTTGGGTATCTATGTAGAACCTACTCATAACTTATTCTCCTTTCCAGTTTTTACTGAAATCCTAAATCTCCAAGTGGGCATAATAAAAATGCTGCGAAAAGAAATATATTTTGGCTGGCTGCACTCTGCGGCCTTGGCTTTTTAGAGAATCCTGCTCTCGTTGGGTTTATAGCTTGGCAGCCCGCCGCAAGGGAGCCCTACCAGAGTTTTCCAGTTTTGAGTATATTGGATAGTTATAGCGGCCCATAGGCGCAAGATGTACTTTGCGGGGTGGTCCCTTGGACATAGTCCTTTCAGACAGTGGCCATTTAGTCCATGGTCCATTGGATGTTCGGTGCAAAACCAAAAATTTGCACTGCAAGTACCCCTCATTCCTCCCTTTAATTTTAGGGCTCGTCCCTCAGTATGGTCAGTACTTGATACTGGCGGGCACCAAAGCTTACACTTGTTTACTTATGGTGGTTCACCAAGGCCTCTTTCCTCCTCCCTTTTTTGCTTACTTCCAACTCGAAGGCTGCCGGACCTCCTACAAAGGGAGGAGAGTCGACTGAACATTTCAGCCATTGGCGGGAATTTCGCCCGCATCCAATTCTCAATTATTGTTCACCTTGAAAAAAAAATCTATTTTTTGGGTGAGCAATAGCCGCTTCGTCACAGGAGTGACTTATGGGCTAACAAGTCACACTTTGGCCACGTATCCTACAAAAATACTTCCAAAAGCTAAAAAGATTAAAGGGATTGCCATAAGAATGGGCGCATCATGACATCGTAAGATGTCTCGCTTGAATGAATTTGTTGGTGCTAAAAAAGTTAAAAAAAGTAAACGAAAAGAATAATAAGAAGTAAAGAAGACAGAAACACTTCCTAACCAGAAAGCAAAGTTACCACTAATCGTATATTTAGTATAAGCGAGCTCTAAAATAACATCTTTAGAATAAAATCCAGTACAAAAAGGGAACCCTATTAAAGATAAGCTGCCTATAAGCATCATGGCATAAGTGAAAGGTAACAAGGAAGCAAGCCCTCCCATCTTACGCATATCTTGCTCATCTGACATAGCATGAATCACTGAACCCGCACTCAGAAAGAGTAATGCTTTAAAAAAAGCGTGATTCATTAAATGGAATACGCTAACGGAATAGTTGGAAATACCGCAAGCAAATATCATATAGCCTAATTGGCTACAAGTTGAATAGGCTATGACCCTCTTTAAATCATTCTGTAATATTCCAGTGGTTGCCGCGAAGAATGACGTCATAGCCCCTACGAAAGTAATCACAATCAAAGCCGTGGGTGAATATTCGAATAAAGGGGAGCACCTTGCTATCATAAAAACGCCTGCTGTTACCATAGTAGCTGCATGAATCAAAGCAGATACTGGAGTGGGCTACTCTTTTAAAAACCTCTTACGCTTCCATAAAGCAAAGAAATAATATTTTAGAGCATTAGGTAATAAGCTAATAAGCCTAGCAAGAGTAGGGACTGTATCTTCCACTTATGAAATAGAGACTCTCCCAAGAATCTTACGGATGCTGCGTCCTTAACAACTAAGATGCTTTTTTTTTCTTTTATATATGAGACGCCGTCTCAGCCCCGTCCTAACGCTTCTTGCAAATATATATATATTTTGCGAAGCAACAAAAAATATTTGAGCTTTTTTGAACTGCATCCTGGTAGATCCAGCGCGCGGCGCTTTGGTAAAGATGACAATAAGGCTGGGCTCAAGCCGAAAGTTGGAATGTAACATCAGGCCGCGCTGGAAAAAAACAATATATATATTTTTTTCCGTTTCCAGCTTATAACCAAAATGACGAGGCGTATTTGATTCAATACAAGGTTTTCTACATGCCCAAACCCTATACGGATCCTTCTATTCCATAAGACCTGCATATCTAGACTATATAATCTAAAAAAAAGATGATTGAATCTTTACGACAAAAGAATGCTTCGTATCTTAGTTAAATCTGGCCAGCTTTTTTTTTCAAGGATAAATTCCATTTCTAACAAGAGGTCTCACGTACAGTCTCTGAGGATCCTATAGAGCTCCTTCAGCCTTTACTTCGTTGGGTGGGCTTGGCCTTCCTTTATAGGTTTCCTGCTGATTGGTCAAAATGAGATATTTTTCCGATGGGGACTCTCATTTGGTCGACGATCCCAGCATACAGTGAGATTGTTATAATGTACCTACTGGCACATGAGAGCCCTCAAATATTCGAAAACCCTCCATTGCATCAGGTAACCGAGTATGCAATCCTATTTGTGCAGATTTTCCAACAGCGCCAATGAAAAGTAAAATACAAATAACAGTTATGGCATGAAATCTCATATTGCAAAAAATAAAATAATGATGGGGTTCGGAAAAGGCGCTGGCACGAGCAAAAATAGTCGAAAAGTCTACTGTTTGAAAAATAGTAAAACAACCCATAATCCCGAGAGCTAATCCGAAATCACCTACTCGATTGACAAGCATAGCTTTTATAGCTGCTTTATTGGCCTGAAGTCGTGTAAACCAGAAATTAATTAACAAATATGAAGCGAGACCTACTCCTTCCCATCCTAGAAATAATTGAATAAAGTTATCTCCGGTAACCAACATTAGCATAAAAAAAGTAAAAATGGATAAATAGCACATAAATCGGGGGCTGTGTGGATCCTCGGACATATATGAAATGGAATAAAGATGAACTAAGCTACTTACAAATGTAACCACAATTAACATAACTACAGTCGGACTATCAAACACAGAGTCAAAAGTTTTATTTTACTGGGGCCTTGAATCGCAGAATCAAGCAGGAAATTTTTTGCGTACCGCAATGCGGCGGCCGTTCACCCAAGTAAAATAATAAAGTGCTCCCCGAACCGTGCGAGATAGTTACCTATCACACGGCTCACCAACTTGAGATTGTTATTAAGGCTTGGAGTAACCACTGTATGTTTAAGCAGGCCGCAGCAAAAAATAGATTTTTTTTTATTCGCTGCATATTTTTTTTTCATTGCCTAGTCGTATAGTGTCGCTTACCTTTGCCACTCAAGCGTACGGCATCTGCCGACTTAGGCCTCTTCCTTTTTGCCGATATCAGCGTTTTCCTGAAAAAACTCGCAGCAAAAAAATTTTTGAATATTGGAAGCGAGTAGGCAGGTACTACGAGCCCTCTGTCCCACGCATCTCTATCTAGAAAAATGCACGGTTCACCGGTTCCACCGAATACTCTATCGATATTGAGACATAGGTGCGCTTGAAGTGGTGTGTTGTCCTTATTGGACTCAGGCCCCCTATCTGTTCAGGCATATGCGCCCTCTTGCTGCCCATATGCAGGGGGAACGCGGGCCTCGCCTAATGCGCCAAGTTTGGGATACCTCCTCCACCTTACGTTTGTGACCTACGGCCTCACCTGTGTCTCAAAGACACGGTCAGGGCACAGCCAAGGATATTTTTGGCTACGTCCAGTATGCCCTTTTCCCGACATGCTATGATGCTCTAAAGGAGTTCGCCCCATAGAGTGAGTCGAGTCCGTCTCACCGCAGAGCAACTGCAGCGTCCAGATAATCTATCTATCCAGCAATTCATCCGGTGACTTCACGGTCGCCAAAGAAGCCCCAAGAAGCATCAAACATCTCGGAAAAAATCCATGGAGCAATTTTTATATAGCAAGCACTGGCTCCCAGTGCAACTTCATAAAAAGCAATCAGAGATAAAATAAAAGATAATGAAACACACGTGGTTGTGACTATAGCAGTTCCTCGTAAACCAAGAAAACGACCAAAAGCACCTGCTACACAACTACCTAGTAAAGGTAAAGTTACAATTAATAAATACATACATAAATCATTTTTTTTTATTGTAACCAAAATACAGTCGATTGGGTAGATAATTGATTGTATTTTGGGCGACAGCTGCACAAGCCAAGACTTAGATGAAGGCTCTGTCAATCTTAATAAATTGACACAGCCCAACAAATCAAGTTTTTAGCGCATCCAATAGAGTTCGCCGCATGCCATTACTATATAATGACATAATTGAAATTGAAAGAGAGGTCATCTTGGATCACTCCATTTTATTAGTAATCCACTCAGCATCTGCAAGGAGTGTCAAAATTGTGTTTTACTAAGTGCCGCAAAAAAATTCTTTTTTTGCGCGCAGTGGGCGGAACAACCTTGGCTACGCTGCTGTTATCACTTTATTGGTCTTTGTAGAAGCCGATGGCTTATGCAATCAATATTTTGCTTGGTAAAAGCTCATGAGGCCATTTAAATAATAAAAAAATAATAAGGCGGAGAAAAAAAATATTTATTTTTTTGTTCGCGAAGCACTTCAGCGGGGGAGAAGAATGACCCCCTGGCCAAACGAAGCCTTTATTTAATTGACGAAGACAATAGGAAATAGGGGGCTGCGGCCCTTAGCTTTAAGCACAATTGCAGGACCACAGAATAAAAAAAAAATATATATATATATATTTTTTTTTAATTCCTCGCCAACTTATTATTTCTTACTATATTATATTATATAGATGGCAAAACTACGTAAAACAAAGCTCAAAATTTGAATCTTTGCACTTTATGATTTTTTTATAAAAAAGCATTATCTTCTTTTAGTTCTAAATAGAATAAATAGAGGTTTTGGAGTATTCTGCATATCGTATAAGAGTAATTGCCATTGCCAAGGCAACCGTGGTTAGATGAAATTGAATCATTTTTTCGGCACTATCTCGGATCTAAGATAGACTAGTATAAATCAATAAAAAAGGAGTCTCTACACGCCTTAAGACAAGGGACTATAGATTTTTCAAATATTTGAAAAAATGCCGCAGGTCCAGCCGAGCCGGAATAAGCCGGGGATGTCTATAAAATAAAATGGCGAAAATAAAACGAAACAAAAAGATTGTGTTTCCACTCTGCGCTTCGCTTCCCTAAGCTCATTTGGTGAAAATGGTAAACACGACAGACTTAAAATCTGTTCCTATGGGTTATCGGTTCAAGTCCGATAGTGAGCATACTCGCTTGGTGAAAATGGTAAACACGGCAGTCTCAAAATCTGTTCCTATGGGTTATCGGTTCGAATCCGATAGCGAGTATTTAAATGTCTAAATTGGAAAAAGGGCGAGTATAACTTAATAGGTGAAAGTGTCAGATTGTGAATTTGAAAACACGGGTTCGAATCCCGTTATTCGCCAAAAAAACAAATCATCCATTAGTTTAAATCTTTCTAATTTTTGAGGACGCTGTTTTTCGCAGCAAAAAATATTTTTAATATTTTTGGGGGGTTCCCGAAATATTAAAAAAAAAGGTTCGCTACAAACTTGGGTCCCCAGTTCTGTCAATAAAGCCGCAGGCTTTAATTGGCAAAGTGGGGACCCAAGTTACTAAGTGGTTATCCTCTGGTGACTAAGTAACCCTCCTTGCGTCTTTTCTTGTATAGTGGATGAAGCACAAATTGGCTTGTTCAAACAAGAGCATAAAGAATTATATGGGTAAAAAATGAGCTCAAAAAGTTGTTGAAATACTGATGTTATTTCTAAATTAGCCGCTTTTTTTATATCCATATGATTGACTAAAGTAGATTGAAGTTGCCCGTATAATAAAACTAGATTCTGGTTGTATGAGGCCGAAGGTAATAACTGTGACCATGTATTATCTGGTGCTTCTTTAGTTAAGTACAAGATACAAGTGGGACCTGCGCTATAAGCAAGCTGCTCAATAAAACCACCTTGCTTGTTTTTATGTGGTAGTTTTCCTTTGTAATTTGGTTGAAATAAAGTTCTACCTCGAAAGGCACACAATATATTTTTGAGTTGTCGCCATTGTCGACTTGTTAAGCCACTACAATGAAATAAAAGAATATATGGAGATTTTTTTTCAATCTCTTGGGCTTTTTTCCGTATAATAATTTGTTTTATTAGCATAGGATCATTATTATTATTTTTTTTCTAGTTTCTTATTTTCTTCTTTTTCGACATACCTTGAATTTGAGTAAGTGATGCCGGGTTTTTTTCTTATATCAAACAAATGCTATGTTTGTCAACATGGTTTCTATTTTCTGAATGATAAACCGCATAGCACAAATAGTGGAGGTGAGGTCAACCTTGCGTCGTACTATACAATAATTTTGTTAGGGCTTTATTATAAGCAGCTGCCTTCTGTACTGGCAGCTTTGACAAAAGGGTCACTTCGGGAATATATTCATTTTGAATGGGGGTTTGAAAAATTGTATGACAAGACATCGGTTCAAATATCAGAAAGCTCAGTGAATCCCTAAACCTACAGGTGATGCGTAGCGTGTAACAGAGAAATATTTTTTTTTTTCGAACCTCGTATCTTCAGCCATACTAATTGGATCTTCTCACTTTTTCAAACCTTCGGCTAGGAGACACAAGGCTCAGCCCCGAGCTCCATATTCCAGTCCATTTCTGCGAAAAGAGCATTTATGCATTTTCTGACGATGAAATTGAAGCCCGCATGCTTCGCCCTGCTACGCTCTTCGGCCTCAACAAGTAGAAAAAGTAGGTTGAAACTACCTACCCTACGCGGGTCATTACTCTATATTCTTACTTG